GGAGGAGGCGGAGTTCTTTGCTCGTTGGTTACCCCTTTACTTACCCCACTCGCTCGCCGCCTTCTGTTATCTTCCCTTTCAGTATCCATCCTAGGGTAAGAAGAAGCAGAAGAGAAAGCCCTTGATCCGAGAAGGAAGGCTTTTTCAAATCCACCACCAGGGAATGAAGGTAGGGCAGAGGCATTCGAAGAAGCTGTTTTTTCAGACGCAGAAAACATAAGATACCACTGGAAAATCTACAACTGTCGATCCAGCCTGAACAGCAGCATTAGCCGTAGAAGGAGCCTTAGAGACAATGTTAAGGACTTCTTCTTCTGACTGTTCTAGCACCAGCTTCCTTTTCTTCCCTTTCGACGTTTCTTTCGAAGCAAGACAAGAAGGGGCTTGTTCGGGAACTGCAGCAGTGATCGATCATGGGTAAAAATCGGGAAAAGTGAACAAATAACAAAAACATATGATGATCGATCGAATTTACCTTCAGACAGTGGGCTAGGGAGTCTCCTCTCCAAGGAACCGCTAGCGATCACGAAATAGCACGCTGCCAGCATTCGATCATAGTTTTCCCGTCCAGCAGGACTCGGGCTAAGAGCGTCCGGGGCACTCTAACCCCAAATAGAAGGGTCAACACCACCTTTTTCGTCATCAGGCGGTTACTCACACACATCCTCACCACACCATCCCGAGAAAGAAGATTGAACCGCTTCGGCGCCGTACCATTCAGACTGCTACGATACACTGGAACTGGTATAAACTGTAGAAACCCCTGTTGTTGAGCGCAGTTGGTGTATTTGGAATCGTACTTTCCGCGTTTATACGCTTCTTTGAGTGTTTATACGCGTCAGCATATCAATTTGATAAAGGGCGTGAGCACTCCACTCAAGTATGTGGAAGTGCTTTTCGGCTCATTGTGCTTGCGAGACGAGACGATCCGAGGATCGGTTATTTTCAAAGTCTGTTGGGAATACGTAAACGCCACTGTGCTATGCCGGATCAAACCCGGCCATATCAACACTGTTTCGGGCCCCACGATTCAGAGATGGATAGAGTGTGGCGAATCAAGAGGAATGAGCTACCTTTGATACGGACGGATTATCCCCCACCGATGAAAAAGAAAGAATAGGCTGATCTAGAGGGGGAGCAGCGGAGTTTTCGCCTGCCCCTCAACGGATTAACTCGGCGTGCCACCCTCGGCTACAAGGTCCTTCCAGGACCATAATGAAGAGCACTGACTTGAAGTTCTGACTCTGCTCTTCTGGCTCACACCCAGTCCAGCGTTGTCTGTCTCCCTCATCAAGTGCCGTTTCTAGCCCACTCTTGGACAAACTCGGTTGGAAGTGCGCCCCTCAGGACGTGACCCTCGGATCAACTACACTCTTGTAGCACCCCATTGCTCAAATGCCCTCTGGTAACTCTGAATAACTAAACTCTGAACAAACTGCCCTCTTGGCGACTCAAGTGTCGGTAGCCATCAATCTCCCCATTGATTGGAACTACCCCAGGAAGGGAAAGAAACCTCTCGGTCTACTCTGGACTATAACTGCGGCACTCTTGCCAACATGCTCACTCTTGAGCGTTCCTCTGAACCATACTCGGAAAACGGAAGTGCACCTCGCAAGGTGTGGCTCGCAAGCCAACTGCTACTCTTAGCAGCACCCCCATGCCCACTCTGCGCCTCTGTACAAGTCCTCTAACTTGCTACCTCTGAACCCAATCTCGTCTCGCGTGGCTGTCACTGACCACTGTGCCTCTCTAGGCTTGCCTCTGTTTCTCTAGTAATGTGCCTCCACTCTCGGAGGTCTTGGCTCATACTCTTATGTACCTCTGTACTTCTGAACTCAAATACTCGATGCCTCACCAAGAGGTCTTAGCATTCTGCTCATCTTTGCCTCAAATTCACGGATGTGTCTGACCCCAGTCTTCACCCTGTACTGACCCTTGTGCCTGCAAGCAAGTCACCCTCATGGTTGTAATGCCCACAGAAGCCATGTACTAGTGCCTCGATTGAACAACCCTCGGTTAGCACGACTCAAAACCCACTGTAAACTCATGTAAGTGTTGCCTCTCTAGTGCCTCAGTCCTCTGACCTTCACCCTGAGTAAGCTTAGTACCCATCTCGATCTCGTGCCTTCTTCCCTGAAGGTCTTCCCTCAATGCGCCCCTGCGCGTCTCATCTAGTAGGAAGTAGTCTTGGCATTGATCCCACGACATGGCTATCGCCCCTCTAGGCTAGCGTGGTTACCCCTCACCACTTGCCACTTGGCGTTTTCTTTGCCAACATGTCCTGTAGGTTCACATGGGTAACCAAAGACTAAGAAGGATATACTGGAAGTTTCCTAGCATCCCGATGTTTTGCTGATAACTCAGTCTCTGAAAGAAGCACGCCCCTGAATACCTCATGAAACCGTGCACCAAGCTCAAACCAAGCCATCAACTAATCCGAACTCGAAAGACTGCTCTGTAGCTGCTGAACGTAGCCAACAAGTAGGACAAGTCTCAACTAGCCCACAAGAAGGTAGCCAACAACATAGATTTGGCACGGCCAAGCATCTTGCCATCCGAAACCAAGATGAAGCCCAAATTGTCTCTGAGTGCGGTCCGCTGCACTGTAGGGCTCATTCTGAGGCTTGAGATGGTCTCAAAAGAATTTCTTACTTTTATTCTCGAAATTCTAGTTTGAAATGCTTTAAGTGCCTATTGAGACTTCTGAAACCTTCCAGGCCCAAGAGGATCAGCCTAGCAGCATGGAAGGTGACGTGGAAGTCCAGACAGGTCAGACCCCTGCTGAAATTGTCCTCACCAATTAAAGAGCGAGGACTTGGAACAGAAAGTGGAAGAAGAGTTGAAATTCGAGGCAGGTTCTTCATAGAAGAAGCTGGGCAAGCTCAGGTCTAAAGGAAGGATTTTATCCCCACAGAAGTTTTGGTTAGTCATTTATTGGCAGACACATGGGGAATCCTTCCTTTAGACCTGAGAGTGGGAACAAAATCCATGGTGGCAGCGTTCTTTGTGGTTGATGCGGCCGCTTCAACTAATGCCTTGCTAGGCCGTGATTGGATACATGCTTGCTATTGCATACCTTCTTCTTTACATCAGGCTCTTTTATTCTGGAATGGGGATGAGGTAGAAGTGGTATGGGCCGAGACTAAGCCCTTCATAGAAAAAGTACATGCTGCGTAGGCATTCTATTATGATCCTAATGTCGGCCCTCACAGATTCCTTGGTTTGGACAAGGTATGCCGAAGGAAGAATGTTTAGTAATGTAACTACAGTTGAATGGAGAGCAAGAAAGAAGGAACTCAACAGGCCCTGTAATGCTCAGTGGGGTGGGCTGTTGAGAATTGCGCATCAATACATTCTATAATCTTTCAGAATGAGATCGGAGGAATATTTATTGCGTGTAGAAAGGTTAGGTTCGATATGGGTTTTCGGTATGGTTCACTGGGTACGGTATGGCTCGGTAGTAGCATCAGTCTCTTTCCCTTCCCTCTGTATGAGTTGAGAGGCTGAGGGGAAGTCTACTAACTATAGGGCTACTCCACCTGACGCTTGTTGTCTTCTTTCAATAATGCTTTGTTGGTCACCGCTGCGAGAAAAAGCTTAGCGCACTAAGAGTAGACAGCATATGAGACGGAATGGTTCAAGCTCATCGAACTACCACACCAGGGATTCCAAACCTGCCCTATGGTTTAAGAAGAGCTTAACAAAGGAGCAAGAAAACGGATGCGCCCTAACGCCCTTATTAGAATAGGCTTTCGCGCTAGCGCGCTTAATCAATCCGTTGCTTGTTTAGTCTGAAACACCGAGAAGAATTCATTCTAACTAGTAGCTACTCATTACACACAAGAAAGAGTGTGGGTTTCAGTTCAGTCTACGGTCTCCCCACCGGAAGTAGGATATCAATAATCACTTACCCTGTCTTAGTAGAGTGAGGAGTGAACGGACTCAAATACAGTAGTAAGGAGGGGCGTAGGCTTCTAAGGAATGAGAATTGGAATCGGCACCGTTCCTGCTGTGAGAGCTTGACTGATGCTATTCTACCTTGCCTTTTGATTTACTGATGTAAAGTAGGAAGGCCCACTTAGAGGTTTCCTAAGGTCACGCTTTACCGCACCGCGTTGTCTCATTGGAAAGGGGGGCTATGAGCTAAGCTATACTTGTAATCAAAGGCTGACCCTGCGGAGAACCTTTTGATGCTTTATTCGGCTTAGCTTAATACTACAGTTATGGATAGGCAAAGGCAACTACTATTTACGCATGGGCAACTACAGGTTATGGGAGAACCGCTACAAAGCCCTATTATTACATATGAAGGACATAGGCAGGCCAAGAGCCTATAGCCTACCCCTCTTTCAATAGTGCTGCTGGCCTAAGGTAAGGGACAACTGTAAAGGCTTGAAAAAAACTAACTTGATCTAGCCTTAGCCCTTGATTCATATGGCTGTCTTTCAAACTGACTCGTCGGGAAGCTTCATCTCACGCGCATGAGACTAGGTTTACACTGAGAGCCTAATAAGGAACTACTTCATTGAGACTGCTAGAAAGATCAATATAGCGCTTACTATAAGTATAAGCTAAGCACCTGTTTGTTGCATAATCAACTGCTTGGTAGTCAGATAGAGAAGAACTTGGAAAAATTCCTTAGCCTTCGCTCCAACACTTGTTACAGCATAAGGAGACCGGGAACTGGCCCTGGCCCTAGCTTATCCTGTCCTATCTATCCCGACTTCCTTGCTGCCATGAAAACAGCTCGAGTCTCATCTCTCTAATCATGGAAAAAATCTTACCTATCCCTAATCTCTTTTGTCAATCAACCTTCCGGATCGAAAGAACTTTCCAAGAGATTGGCTTACTTACTTTCCCTAGGAAGAAGATGCGACTTCTGCTTTTTTCCTGCGGGAAGCCCAGCACAATCTCATCTAGCCCTATCAGAAAGAAAGCCATAAAGACACCCAGGAATTGAGTTCTTTAGGGCTTAGAGGTAAAAGGAGATGGATAGGCATAACATTCTCTACTCGGGCAATGAGCTACCCCTCTGGCTGGGAGTTTAGTTCCAACTCCGACTATGACTACTAGCTTGAGCTTTGGCGAAGAGAGGCGATATCGAAAAGAAAGGAACGGACCCTAGATCATTCATTCTTTTTCCCTTCATAGCGGGTCGACGCTCTCCTTTCAAGAAAGCTGGGGTTTTGGGCTTAGCCTACCACCTTTATCTGATATTACCGTGGGAAGAGACTTTTTCATTCCGATCGCCTGGTAAATGTCGGAGATAGCCGGATATGAGCTTCTAGTAGCCCTGCTTCCAACTGCGCTTATTCCGACCTTGGCATTCTCTTTTGCTTATTCGAAACCTTTCGTGTCGTCAGGTTGCTACACCTAACCTAGCCTAGCGGGAGCTCACTTAAGGCTCCGAGTATCATGATCGTAAGACGACATTTGCTAGCCTCACACTACCCTTTTTTGGAACCCTCGAGTAGTCATGTGGAAGAAACAAACGAAAAGAAAGGAGAAAGGGTTGCTGTTGCCAAGGCCTATTCCTCGACCATTTTTGATCGGAAGTCACCTATTCAATAAGTTGGGAGTCCCGCCATGTAAACCCATATCCCATGGAAGAATCGAATCAAGACCGACTATTTATTTAGCATCCCGAAGAGTGACGAGAAGACCACACTTTACATCTTTCTTTCAAAAGAGGAGAACGCGCTCATAGAATATAATTCAAAAAATTAAAAAAAATCCTCGTCCAGTGGCACGTCCTTTAGCTGCTGCGGTCCGGTACGGGGAAAGAAGTTCGGACATATTCTATATAGGAAGCGCTCCTTGCCTGAAGAATAGGCGTCTTTCATACCTTTCCTGGGAACGGGCAAGAAAACAGATTGGCCTATGAATGTGCACCCTCTTTCCTGATACTAGGGACATTTGATTCTTTCTTACCTATATTAAAATCTTACCAACTGCTCTTATTCCGCTAAAAGAGCAAAGAGAAAAGCCCTCTTATGCCAGAAAATTAAAAAAGTAAAGTGCTAACTGCAGCTCCCCTTTAGGACGAGGCTCTAGACAACTCATATTGGGTCTTTTAGTTCGCTAAGAGATTCTTTGTGCGAGGGGGTATTTTATATTGATCTAAAGTCTCAGTTCGAGCATTTAGAATGTCCAGATGGACTAACGGATTAGCTCTCATTCGTGACAAGGACTCTTTTAATAAAGAAATTTAATAAAGAAAGTGTACTTTCACCTCTGGAATGGCAACATGCGAAAGACATCCACTGGCGTGCTTACGTTCTTTCTTCGCTTCCCAGCCAATTGGCACCGCACCGTTAGCTCTTAAGTAAAGGGAATACACTCTTTTAAAGAAGGGATTCGAGTTCATTGTAATCCAATCCTGCCTTTCTTATCCTTTCGCGCTTGCCCTCTATCAGAAGGTATAGCCTTCCAGGTTGGCTCCCACGTAACCCCTTCATCAAGGGGGATCTGTGAAACCCAAGGTAGGTACCTCCCCACCAACTGGGGCAGCGTTTCCGCCACCCGGTTGACGGCTTGGACCACCTTTTCTGGATCCTTCCAAGGCGAGACAATGGAAGCAAAGGTTGAGAAATCCACTCGTTTAGCTAATAAGATAATCTTAGATAAATTAAAGAGGGACAACCAAATCTTTACTAGCATATCTGCCTTATCATCCTTCTTATACATCTGACGACGGATAAAAGAAGGGATAATACGAGGGAAACCAGACCGGGTCAAAGAGACCGGAACTGGTAAGCGATCGTGAGGTCGCCGATCACCTCCATAGGCAATCTGAAGAGAGCTTGCACATTGCTTCAGATACAAAGCAAGGAACAAACCCCCCGACTTCCTATACAACCGCTTAACAGCCTTCGCATACAAGTAGACGGCTATGCACGACTCCTTGGTAAGACTATCAGCAGCCACTAATAAGATTCGTTTTAAGAATCCCATTAGGACCGGCAAGTCTTCGAACAACAGCCATCTCAGCGGCGACACACGAATTAGGGAAGGAAAGAGCTTTGTAAAGCGATTCATATCGATTACTTAACGCCCTCTTCCCTGCTAGTACCCCTGTCCCATTAAGGTTAGATGGGGGAATGCCCACCAAGTCTTATTTCCAAAGCCACTGCTCAATCTTCCTTATATTATATATAAGTAAGCAAACTACCTTGGAATTTCCACTTTGATTCCAGCCCTGGAATCTTTCCTTCCAGCTTTGCTCTGCGTCTAAGGAACCAACCAACCCAGGATTTTCACCCTTCGTTCTTTCGTTCGAAGTGAAACTATCTTTGTTCTAGTTTCAAGGAAGAGCCGGAGAGGTTGACAGAGGAGAGAGAGCACTTGACCAACTCTGCACTTCCTCGGATGAGAACCAGTTTTTGGGAGCCGGGCTACTGTAACCGATAAAACTCCCTGCTTGACTTAGATGTGTTAAACATATCGCTAATGGAAGAATGTTGAAAAGCAAAACCAGTCCGGGTGAAATTAGAGTTTTATAGTAGTTGCACTATTAGTAGTTAGCTAGCGAAGCGCAATCGCAGTTTCAAGCGAGCGAAGCGAAGGTTTGTTTTTCCTACCGCGATAGTTGAAAGCGAAGGAAAGGAATAGGCTTTTTGGTACTAGCTTGAGGAAGAGAAGGGATTGACTATTACTATATAAGTAATTAAGTTAAGTAATGGCTTGTGCTAAAGGAACTGAGAGATGCCATGCCACGATCTTTAGTCTTCCTGCTATCCCAAAGAGTGGGGAAGGCTAGAAGGAAGGGATTGAGCTTGAAGGCTTTCACGGATTGATGCCGAGAATAAGCTCCTGTTGTTGAGGAATGGCAGAACTCTTGTCCTTACGAGACGAGGACACCCTAACTAGATTCAAATTATCCCCTGGGGGGAGAAAGGTAAATGCATTTGAATGAATACCCGGTAGCTGTAGCAAAGGAAGAAGGCGTAGAGGCTCTGCCTGATCTGGGAGATGGAACAACTTCTGACCCTGGCCCCGGCTTAACCACACTAAGACTGATTCAGTCTAATTGGAAGACAGCTATTGAATCAGCAAAAGAAGACTTGCGGCGAGTCAAGCAGCTTTTTCTTTCACAACTCTTTCCTTCCTCTGGCAAACAATGCCTATTTAAGCCACCAGCGGATATTTCCCAAAAAGCAAGAGCGGATACACAAACAAAGTCGAGCCGGAAAGCAGGAGAGGGGCGAAGGTTATCTGTGCTATCAGTTCCTTCCTTTCCTTCCTCGTCCATTAACCCTTAAACCGCCCTGGCAAGCTGTCTTCTAGCTGTGAAAAAGGCAGATGCGGAACACATGCAAGAAAAGATTGCACTAGTCACAGAGAGAAGACAGCCAATCCAGTCAGAGAGAGTTGGGAATTCTGCTAACTGAATTCGGAAGACTTGCTGGTCTAAGAGAGATTGGACTTATGCTTATGGGGAATCTCAGTAGTCTACCTGGAATGCCTGCTCACTGCCCTATTGAGCGTCATGCCTGAACTCATGTCCGGAGAGTGCCTGTCGGATCACTTATGCCTATGCAAGGAGAGAGCACCGCTAAGGGAAAGTGAAATCGAATGGAAGAATCATTGGGAAGGTCAGACACAAGAAACCCGAACTGCCTGAAACGTAACTAGCTTGTCGTCTTCTTTCCTCAACCAGTGACAGGCCTCACTATCTACTTGATTTGGTCTACCGGGCAGCTAGATCGGACTGGTAGCATGCTGAGAGTCCTGTGAGGAAGGTGTTCCAAGAGAATGGCTGTACCGATTCGAGATGTGACAGCGGGTCAGTCAAGAAAGCTGCCAGACCTATTCTACGAGCTGCTTCCAAAGGTGAGAAAGCCAGTTTCTCTGAGCTAGGATCACATGTCCGGAAAACAATCCGAGGTGTATGATGCCGAACCGACATCCCTGTTTGGAATAGGATTTTATTGAAAGGGACCGGCTAACCACTCGCTCTCCCAGTCGAGCTTTCGCTTTCCTTTAACTTGCAGATACTTTATTGCAAACAAATAAGGACGGGCTAGAGTGCTACTGATAGAGGGAAGGCTGACTCTGCTACTAGGCCGGCTGGCTTACTTGCTACTTCGACTATAAGACATAACCTAACTCAGGCCAATTAAGCAAGATTAATGGACCGTATAGCTCCCCATTACTCCAGATGGTTTGAAGGGGGCTTCTTTTTAGATAAAATAGACCATAGAAATGCACTAATAACAGAAGTTATAGGGCAGTCTTCGGCGGTGGATATTATAAGGTCTACTCACGTCAAGGTCTTCCGACATCTCCCCCATTGAAGAAGCTGGTAGTTTTTCCTTACCTGCCAGCAGGACAAGACTTAGAGATCTCATCCAGCAGGTATAATCGAGCCTCTACCAATCCCGGAGCGACCGTGGTAAAGTCTTTCTTTGTATTTCATTGTGGGATTGCAAAAGTGGGGGGAGTCTTGAAGCATCTTGGTTGTTGTGGATAGATTAGGATTCTATAAAGTAAAGATGCTACATTCATTCCTGCTCCAGCTACTTGTTCAGCAGAGGAGCGAATGCCACTCGACTGTAAGGAGAGGAGAGGCGAAGTAATCCGACTCTGATCTTTCCTGTAAACTCGAATCTCCCCCCGCTGCGCACCTTGCTCTCGGGTGAAGTCCTTATACTTGGCTTGCCCACTCTATCACTTGGGCTGGGATCGATTCGATAGACTTGATCCTTAGGGGGAGTTTGCCCGTTATTTATATACGGATATATGTTAAAGAAAGTGCAATATCAGTTTAAGTTCTTTAAGGCCGAGTCAAGCCCGCTGTAGTGCCTTCAGTCCTAGTGAGTCGATTGTATGGCTCAAAAGCCTTTTTCGTTATTATGAGTCCTATTAAAGCAAGGCAGGACTAACTGTCCTGTTAAAGCGAGATTATGGTGTGTCGTTCTTCCCGTTGATGCAAAGCTGTATACGCCTGCCTTGATCTTCTTTCTGGTTAGGGAAGCAAGCTCTGTTTGTTTTGGTCAGGTAGCCTGCTTCGCTCTCTCCGTATTATGGATTGTTTCGTTAGTTGGTCTGCTTTGCTCTCCCACTGTAACCGGCTTGCTGGCCCGCCTTCGAGATGGTCGTTTACACACGAGTTGGTCTCGTTAGGCAAGATCTTTGTGACTCTGCGCAGAACTTAACTTTTCTTAGAGGATCAGCACGGCTTGTAATGGCGAAGGCTAGATTTCATGGACCAGGTTGCCGTCCGTCGCACTCACGGTCATTAGTCTGGTTAGCTCTTCCTGATAGGCTGAAAAGGATGAAAGCCCGGGTCAGGAAAGCGACCTTAAGAAGTCCATTTCCTCTCCTTTTATGGAATCGTTGATACATATGTTACGATGCCTTCGGATGATAGAGGCAAGAACACTTTCCGGCCAGGCCTTACTATAACCAACCTCACAGATCCCACTCAATCTTTTACACCGATGTATCGTACTCTCTCGACCAGGTCATCATAAGAAAATACTGCGAAATCTTTCCGAAGTGAGAGAAGGAGGGAAGGCGCGCTACAACTAAGATAACAGCCAGCTGAAAAACGCTAGCTAGCTAGGCTAGCGCGCAATGGCTTTCTCTGATAGGGGCTCGCTTCTTCAAGCTCCGCCCAACCTATACTGCTGCTCGCTTTCTCTCAGCCACCAGTGGCTTATGTAGTGGTCGGCATTCCTACGTGCTCCTCTTTGCCCCCTACTTAAGAATCCAAAGGTGACCTTTGGCTGTTGTCTTGACGCTTTGGTTACGAAGGTTACCGGGGTCTAGGTTTATGGATGGATTTAGTCAGCGAAAGTCCCTCAAACTCAATCAATATCAACAACATGTCGTGACCGGTTAGGCTTGGTTGATTTTGTCAGAAAATAAAGTAGGTTTCGGGGGTTCATTGATTAGTACACCTCCGGTGCTGGTAAGGTCGGGACCGTGGTCGTCCGTCTCCGGTTTGCCGGCCGATAAGATCTCTGAGATTGACCAGCCAGCTGGGTTGGTTTGGCTATTCCTTTCTATTGAAAAGGAGTCAGCTGTCTGCGCGAGTCACCTTCTTCTAGGCTCCGCTGGACGACACGGCATTATCGTTTAAATATAGGCCGGCCGTACTTGTGATGGTTCCCAAAGATCCAATATGACCACTTAGGTCTACGTTGCCGCGATATTGTTCTATGGAAGCGGGCGGGCTGTTAGAAGTTCGGCCCGGTTTTTTTTGGTGTCGTAGGGGAGGGATTGACCTTTTTAACGCATATTCAGTCGTACCGGCATGGCCCCACTGATTTGTTTTCGATCGGAGCATCAAGCAGCGCAACCCGGTTCTACTTGACTAAGCCCCGTGCTCGTCCAAGGAGGGAGTTTGCTTTACCCAACTCCCTTTTTGATAACAAGGCAGAAACCCCCGACCCGACATTCATTAGTTTCGAATGAAGAATGAAGAGTGCCCTGCCCCAGCAAGCACCTACTCCTAGAAAAATGAAAAGCGTGACTTTACTAAACAAGCAAGAAAAGCCCTTTCTATGTTATTAGTAAAGAGCTTTTCTCGCTTGTTGCTTTCTTCGCATGCTTGAGCGCATTAATAGAATACATATATATTAAGGCTTTACTTGAGTTTTCAATAAGGTAGGTTTCTTACTTAGTGCTTGTGCTAAGGTTTAAAGACGCTCGACCAAGGGGAGAGGGGTTTTAGGCCTTATTTGTTAGAGCTTTGACTTGTCAAAGTCAGGTTCGAACTCGACCAACGGGAGAGGAATGAAAGGGCTCTTTTCGTATTATGAAAAGGAGCAACGGCTTTCGCGCAGCTCAATCCCTTGCTTTGTTCTAGAGTAAGGGGCCTTTTCAATAAGGCTCGCGTAGGGGCGCTCACGTTTTTTGGCTTACCTAAAATCGAAGATTTTTAAGTTGGTAAAAACCCACCCCTTGTTTCAGTCAGAATGAGTCCCCGGGACCCCGGGACATTGGCTTCCGCCAACAGTGGACTATTAAGGATCGCATCCCGCGCATATTCTACATTATAGCCTGCAACTGATTCAGCTTCCGCTTCTGGGAGATCAAACGGAGCTCGATTAGTTTCTGCTAGACGAGAAATGAAGAACATAACCAATACAGGGAACAAGGGAATACCGGACCATATCTGCTTTTGCGCCATGACAATCTCACTCGAATTACGGGGACCTACACATATTAGTACAGTATACCGGGGTCCCCGGCCAGAACCACACGTGCAAGTTTCCCTGCATGTGGCTCGTCCGCGCTTTCCGAGGCGCTGCCTGTGACTCAGCATGGGAGAAGGGGGCGTCACACTTTCGTGTTTAGAGCATTGTCCGAGTGAATAGGCAGCGCCTACCAAGCAAAGCTTTCTTGAAGAGGCTGGGCTGGAGTGCTTTCATCAAATGATGCATATGGGCTGAGCCATTCCCATCCCAAGTGGTGGCCCGATTCGGCCTGGCCTGGTCGGGAAGAGATTCACATAGATACTTTTGCTATCCGGGAATATCTTTCTATGTTAGCTAGCGGGGGCAGGCTTTCCTATGATAGTCCCGCTGCGGCCTCTGACCGTCCGTCACGTCTCATCTTGATTTGGCTATACTTGTATGTAGCCAGCCATGTTAGCTTCACATGAGAGCCCTTTTTTTAAAGGCTAAAAAGGCACTCATCAGTCAGCTCGGCCCCTTTCCTATTCAGCTTTGCCGCCTATTAAGATAATAGGTCCCGTTCAAGCGGCCCGCCTTTATTCATCTATACCAGCTGTCACGCACGACCCAATAGGAACGATTTCAGCGCCCCTCTCTAGATAAGAAGCAGAACGCGCCATCACCTACAGCCCTTTCCTCTGCCGGGGACTTCCACGAAATGAAAACGGGCGGCATCGTCGTATGCTCGACATTGGTTGCCCTGGTTTATATCCCGGAGTACTCCTATGGCCGATCTGTCACCCAACCTACTTAAACAACCTAAAGGCTTGGCCCCGTCCCGTTTGGAGAATGACCCTTATGGCATGGCTTAGTCAGTTATTCTCGCAGTTCAGATAAGATTCGGACCGCCACTTCTCTGAAAGCATGGTTCTTGCCTTCCTCTTTCCTCCCTCCTTTGAGCTCGTCCATTCGTTAGGTGATCCCTTGCTCTCACGTTCGAGTGTTTGCTCGTCGTTTAGGCCGGTGAGTGAGATTTCTGCTCATTGCAGTCACCTCCGGGGTTCTTCGCACCTGGATAGTACCAGGACCCTTGTGCCCCGGCCCTTGATCAGATAAAGCCGCCCGCCCTATGACCCAAAACAAAAAATGAGCCTTGCGACGAGACGCGGACATTCCCCATGCTGCGGTTCCCTCCGGTCCGTTCCCGGGTTGGGTTAGGGGAACATCCGAGCGATTGCCTTCGCGGATCCAAACGCGCTCACAAGGCGCACAATAAGAATAAGACCAATAGAGACTTCATAAGAGACCATTTGAGCTGCAGATCGTAATGCTCCTAGAAAGGCATATTTCGAATATAGAGGAGTGAAAGTTCCCAACAATCAACGAGTTGATCATACCCTTCTTTGAACCGTACGAGCACGTCCTCTGTCACCCCCCCACCGCGCTTACGGCTCTATACCCCAACCCAACTTGCTCTGGCCCCCGGTCCTCCCTTTCTATTCCTCGGCCCACAGTTTTCAATATTGTTCTTGGGCCTGGATTTGTTGACTAAGCAACGTTCGAACTTCGACGGCTTTCGCCCGCCTTTCAGCTGCGAGCTCGGCCGCCTGAATTCTCTGAATAAAAGAAAAGGTACCATTTGGGCATCAAGCTCCTCCCGTAGTCGAGCACGTTCGTTGTCACGAACCCGATCTATTTCTCGGGCTTGCTCCAACCGGCTGTCGACTTCGTCAAGAAACGTCTTGAGGCGCGCTAATATTTGTTGTCTGGCCTCTTGATCTTCTGTGGATTCGATCCGGGATTCACTCAAGCGGCGAATCTCCCTCTCCGCTTGATCGAGCTCCGCGACAAGGTCGGAGAGCTCGTCCCCGGAGCCAGGGGGAAGTGTGAGATCGATATGCCCCGGGCGCTGCGAGGGACCGGCGCCGCTTCCACCCTCCCCTCCGGATGGGGCCATCATCATGCTGAAGCTCTCCCCCCCCAGAAATGAGAGCAAAACCAACCAACAAGAATGAGAAATGGACTTGCGACCCACTCCCAACCAAGAAGCCGACTAAAGAGGAAGCGGAACGATCTGACCTGTAGCATTGATTGGAGTTTTCCCCAAATAAGACTCCAATCCAAGCCGAGTACGAGACACAAGAAATAGCATACGGTGAATACGGTCAAAAGTAATAAGACAACTGTGGAGATTCTGACCAAAAAATGAGAACTTACCGAAATCGTATTTCCTTTTCGTGCCATATGCGCCTTAGACTTTTTTTACTTTTTCCCCTTTTTTCTTCCCGGTTTAATATTTGTTCTCGAAAGTCTTCGTTTCCGTGTAGAAGCAAACTCTCCAAATTTATGACCAACTTTTCCTTCAGTGATCTTACAACGAACAGGAGTTTTTCCATTGTAAATTCGTACGGAGCAATTAACGAATTCCGGCAAAATAGAAGATCTACGTGACCAAATTTTCCTGTTCAAAAGAAGATCTGTCTTCTTCTTCATTCTCAACAGGAATGCATCAACAAAACTGCCCTTCCATATAGATCGTCGTGGCATGAACTCAGAATTTCTTCGCCGCCCCTACTTCAATTAAAATTTAAGCTAGCTCCTAGTCCTCCTACTCCAAGTCCTTCATCGTCGTTGGTCCTTTGTTTCTCTTAGCTGCGAAAGCTCTTCCTCTCTATACGCAATTAGTTTTTTGTGGTTTGTGCTGTAATAAGAAAGATGTTGCTATTCTACGATGTGGCGTTCCAGAAAGACTCACTGAACACTCTCTATATCTGGTTTTTCGCAAAGGGTCGTCTTTCCGGCTTAGCTACGATCTTGATGGATTAGCCCTCAGGGGTTCAACTAGTTAGGCCAGCCGGGAAGACTCTCGAATCAAAGATCAACGAGCCAATCTCTTCATCTACGCTAATCGATTGAGTTGATTGATTAGCCTGAACAGGAGATCATGTCTTAGTGAGAAAAGCCGTTATGCTTGATGAGGATTTCTCCCCTTATCTGACTGGTGGTTCTAACCTGATATCTATCATTGAGTCGGGATCAGAGTTCACCCGCTTGCCCTAAGGCTGAATGCCCGAGTAAGGCAAGCAACAGACAGGAGTGCAGAGAAAAGGAGACCTGGTGAAACTCTCTTCCATGTCTCTTTCTCTTATAAAAGATATTGTAAGAGCACGGGAAGTGTCAAAGCTGTCTGTCTGACTTCAACAAACAAACTGACAACAGCATTGAATGGCGGAAGACAGCAATCCAGCAAGGAGAGAACCCGCCCTTACTTCAATGGAAGTCGGGGAGGGGGAGTGGAGAGAAAGAGATCACATTCTATCCTAGGGCTAGGGAGAGACAGATTCCAGCCTTCTTCCCAACTGAGGCAACAAACAATCGAGCAGAAGGTCTGGCTGTGCGCGAAGAAGGACTTCGGCCATTAGTTAAACTGCTTTCACGAGTTGTTGAGGTTAATTCAATCGAACATCAGCTTCGGAGCTTAGAGCACGCCAAGCACAAGCTACTTCCTTTCCACTTCCTACGAGATTTGAAAGAGAGGTCTTTGTCCCAACCTTTCTTGTCTTCAAGCAGTGTCTGTTTACGGCCGATTTCAGGGGAAGGAGAAGCCTCAGCGTACCAAACAGATTCATTAGGTTCAGGGGCTGAAAGGGACGGATTCCCCATTGGGTTCAGGGACGAGTACGGAAAGTCAGAGTCCAAGTCCCAAAGAACGAGTTCAGCCACTTCCTTCGCTATTGATGGGACATCTAGGTCAGCCGCATCTGCAGTTGAAGCAGTTGACGGCCGGGCCAAGGCCAACAAGAGCCATGTTTGCATTTGATGAGCCTGACTAGTAGCAGCAACCAGGTTATGTCTGTGCTGTGACTTTATATGAACCGTGTCAGAATGAGCATCAAATCAACCAAAAGTTCTCAGCTTCTTTCTTAAGTGCTTCAGTTCGACGTGATCTATCGCAGACGGTTTTGAATCAGACTCTTCCCCTACTTTCCACGCATCATGAGCGGATTCACCTTTCTCCCTCTGCAACTCCAGCCAATTAGTCATCTGAATCTTAGAATGTGCTAATGGTTGGGGGTCCGCCCAAGCTTTCTCGATCAATAGAGCTGTCAAATTTCCCCTCTCCCCGATCCATGCTGTCTTTCGAATCCCTTCATCCGACCCCGTAGTGAGGAGTCTGCATTTCAGAACCTGCAGCTATCTCCAAACCAAGCCCTCGAAAGAATCTAGTGGTTACAGAATCCTCCAGCGGGGAAGGTAAAATTGACTTGCCCTACTGATTTAAGGGTAGGGGAATCCCTATTATTAGCACTTAGAATCGATGATTTCGCGCACCCACCCAGGCACTGGAGAAGGCTTATGATTTGGAAGGATCACCTAAACCTAGAGTAGAAAATTTTTTATCTCTCCCTCACCCACAGCAATGGTTATCCCCGTTATCACCTGAATCCTACTTATTCCATGGAAAATGGGAAATGTCGAATTCGGAAGGCGGGGTAAACGGAATAAAGTACATAGAGCCTCATGATAGTCCTTATCCGTGTGTACCGATCCCACCTTCACAGCACAAAATCCCCTTTTCCTCTGGGGTACAGTAAGATTCGAGCAAGATGGAACCGAAATCCTTTGTATTGGCTTTGGGCCATAAATGCGGTAGAGAAGGGTTGCGCCCGAACCTTCAGCATGCGCAAACCTGTTTGCACGCCTCTTGCGGAACGAGATCAAACTGAAACTATTAATGCGGATGGAAATGGCATGGAAGCGAACGAACTAGGAAAGCAGCATGGAAAGCGAGGCTCGTAGCACCCCCGCGGAGCGGTAAGGGACGGGACTCTTATCCCCCGACTAAGGTGCTTCCATTCCCTACGTATGCCGCTACATGCCTTCGCCGCATCCTCTCATGCCCGGTCCAGAACGTCACATCTTACCATGATTGGTGGGAACGCGGTTTCTCATGATAACAGGGGTTAAGCTGTCCACTCGGGGTGGAAGGTGCGTGCTGCTGAAACTTCTTAAGGATATGCTGCTTCCACCCGACCAATCGGTCCTGGCCCAGATGCTAATTAAAAAGTGTTCACACGCCAACTGGGTGGTAAGCTGCAGGATCTGGATCAACTGGCACGGTATATTATGCATCCGGGGTGGTATCCGCTCGAACTACTGATGGAATTAGGTCAATCGGTGAACCTCAAACCGGCTTCCAAGGATTGAGATAGGCAGAGTTCCCTCACCCTAGCAGCGGAATTGAATCAGAAAGCAAGACAGAATAGGCTCTTACTGCTCTAGAAAGAACTTCCCTTGAATCAACTGCTATTGATATTAGCTGTGGGACTTCGGTGCCTTAAGCGGAAGAGGGGATTTCTTTCTCTTTCTGGCTGCTACGCTCCTTTCTTATTCTTTTTTTCTGTCTCTGAAGTGAGTGAAGTCAAGCTAGCGTCAGCAAATCGGACATAAGCAATACACGTAAATCCCCGTCCTTTAGAAAGACGATAGCGATTCTCTTCCAGTGCTTTAATTAAGAGTTCAAAGAGTAACCTATAAGAAAAAATTGTAGGAATACCCGGAGCGTAGCTCTATCGGAACTTACCTCAGCGACTTTAACTTCCTATCGGCTTCGGACCGAAAGAGAGTGAGATGGAATCCAGAAGAGATCTAGCATTACGCAATCTTTCTAAGAAAGTCATTTCAGTCATCGATTGACTGCTATTCCCACTTCTTAGGAGTGAAAGGCTGGAAAGCAGTTCTTTTCCTAGGTTGACTCATGAGTTAGTGTGCAAGACCGGCTCTCCTCTTTCTTAAATGTTCTAACAGTGGGATTTTAGCTTTTCTGGATTTCCCACCAATTCCTTAGATCCCTAGTCTTAGAGCTCAAGGAAGTCCTCTAACTAATCTAATCCCCCGAAGGAGAAGGCGGAGTTCTCTTTCCTGTGCTATCAATAATAAGGAAGGAACTCTTTCTTTTAGGAATAATGAAAGTGAAGACGTTCAGCTACCATAGAATCAACAGACTCCTTCTTTCTCTCCTGCATGAGATCTTGACTATTGGGGGAAAAGAAGACAGAAGGTTTTTCTCACTTACTTGCGTCAGTAAGGGCTGACGGCCTTATTTGTTAGAGCTTGTCAAAGTCAGGTTCGAGCTCGACCAACGGGAGAGGGCTGAAAGCCCTTATTTGTTAGAGCTTGTTAGAGTAAGGTTTGAGCTCGACCAACGGGAGAGGAGTGAAGCTTGCTTACTTGTTAGAGTAAGGAAGAAAGAAGGCTTACAGGCAGGGAGTTAGAAGAGGGGTTATTCCTTATTAGCTAGCTTCGCCGGACTGACTTCAGGTTATAAAGGAAGGGTTATGACTACCCTTAACTCGCTCACTCGGGCGCAATACCCATCCTTCTTGAGCTTCCCATTAACCCATTTAATGCGGATTAAAGGATGAGCTAGCCCTCCGGAAGACATATAGGTTTCAAAACCAGTTGCGGAAGAGCAGCTAAGCATCAAAAGATAGGAATAGAATAGCTGATCTTTACTCCATAGGGCGCTCTAAAGCTTTCGCTCCTCTCCTTTCAGTCGAGCACTTCATACCTTGTTCTGGAGCAGTGGTAATGCCGCATCGCAGTCCAATGGGATACATGGCACATCAACAAAAGAAAATCTCTTATTAGCTTAGGTGCCTTTAGCGAAGACCAAGGATAATTGTAGAAGAATAGGCATATGCAAGTACAAGAACAGGGACAGGGCCACCAGAGGGCTAATTTCGTTCTCATCTCAGATGTCCATTCAACAAGAGCTATTGGGGACAGCCCTGCTAACTCGTATTCGTCTTTTAAGACAAGAGCTCCTAGGCAAGGAGGGACTGATGACTTTCCTGCTTTAATGCTGCCGTAAACGTAAACTGGATCAATATCATATCACACATGAAGGACACTCTTCGGGAGGTTTGTGCAAGATACTACTGACTTCCTTTCCTTAGTAAGCCTTCCGTCTAGTAAGGCCATACTCTTTTTGGCAGAGAAAAGAGAGTTTGTAAGGAAAGGACCGGCTAAGCGCAATCTATCCGTCAACCATGGGGGAGTTCGCCCAAACCCCCGCCTACCTTCTCTAAGATAGCTAAGTTGGCCAATGGGGATATTTAGCTAAAGGAATTGCTAGAAGTCTGCTTTGCTGCATTTGATTGATATTACCTTCTTATCTGAGAAAGAAAATAAAATGGCATTTAGAGTCATACTCTTTATATCTCAATAGTAAAGATCTTTCCTCTTATTCAAGTTTTCCGGATGAAAATAAGACCGAATCACGTGCAGCAGAGACTTTCAATGGGGACATAGCGAGAGCGACCTTCCTTGCTGCTGCGGATTCTCACATTTGTCACTTTGCGCATTCTCTGCCATCAATCCGATTCTGGGCATGTCCTTGATACTAGTGTCCTTACTGCGGGTATTCCATCTCCTACACGTACTGACTGCTCCTGCTGCGAAGTTTACCACTCCGCTAACGCTATGTGATCCGATCAAGGTATGAAGTAACTCGACCAACGGGAGAGGGGAATCGAATGGTCTTTTTCCACTTGACAATCCCTTTCCATATCATTATATAGGCATATATATATAGGATTCACGACTGACGACGCCCTGTGTACTGTAAGTAAGTTACTCCACCAAGAGAAGTGCGAATCCACCAAGGGCATCCCCAGTAGCATTAGCTAGTTATATGCAAATGACAGCCAAGGAAGGGGGAAAGAAGACTGGAACCGATGTTCCAGATCATTACGAATCCTAAGCCAACTGAGTTATCTCGTTTGGTGTGGGCATCAGTTGAAGTTTCAGTTGTTGTAAATTATCGGTATTTTTATGGGAACTTATCAATAAAGTTACCCTTTTTTGGAAAGACTTAGGCTCAATCGCAGCTTAACAGGCTCGCTCGCTGCATCCTTCTTCTTTTAAGAGTTCTTTCGAAGCCGAATAGCTAGTCGGGAGTCCGAGTTCAAACTAAAAAGTAAAGGGATCGGGCAGGAAAAGCATGAAGTAAGCTTAGTCAGCAGTAACCTACACAATGAATGAAAGTAAGTACGCATTTAGCGATGGGAAAGATTCCATAGATAGAGTAATGAAGGGAGGTGAAGTGATCCCGGATTCCTTCCCTAATTCCCTATCACTAGATAAAATAGGAATCGAAGGAGATCAGCCCGGCAGAATAGGAGGGCAAGTCTGTAACGGAAGCAAGCTCGCTAGCAAGCCATTGCGGATCCTCTTGAAATGTAATTCCCTTTATCTGATTGGCAACCTAGTCGATGCCATAGATATAATCTGCTTTATTCCCTCCTACAGCTTTCCTTCCCCATGTGCAATATGTGAAATAAGTTCCTTCACACCAGTCGTAAGGTGGCAAAAAGTATGTTTTCAAGGGTAGCGGGTAAGCAGGACTAGATCTGATCTCGGATCTTGCCGGGTTAAGCACGCTAATTATAAGGCCCTTTGCTATCAATAAGAAGGAAAAGCGGGATACGGTATTACTAGTGCCAACTGGAACGGGCTTCTCAAAGCCCTTATTCAATAGAAAGGATTCCTTCGCCTAAATCCACCCAAGGCGGACCTTTGGATAGACAATTAAGGCCTTATCCTTCCTTCATTCCTATATTAGCAGATTAGATTAGTAAATAAAATAGTCTTTTCTGCCCCATATGCCCTTTTCAGAGAGAAAGACAGGCTTGGTCTTTGTATCCTTCCTCTTTAGGGAGTTCTTCCTATTAAGGATAAAGAGTTTCGTGAGTAGCCAAGAATGCGAATTACACGACAAAAAATCCTGTTGAAGGGCCTACAGAGGCCTTTGACGCTGCTTCAGGAGAACTTCTTTCATCCGCCCTAACGGGTCACCTCACTGGTTGCATTCCCGACACCTGACTTTTTAAGGGGGCACTCGAGCTTTCACTGACCCAAAACCCTCGATTGACCTCGCCCCGACATGAAAAAAAAAAGCTTCAAACCCAGAGGTTCTGTTGTTTGCCTCTTTCCGGTATCCCTTGATCAACCGCCCTGTCGCTCGAGCTAGGGTAAGTTCGGCCAATCGCTCCGGGTTCTTGCTCTTTCTCATAGCTCATCTTGCTTTTGAAAACAGATTAGAAAACACATTCTCTCCCTGGAACTGCAGGAGCAGCTCTACTTATGAACGTTCTTCCCCGCGTGGGAACTGAACCCACTGCCCTTGTTGCTTCAAGCTCACTTGAGCAATTTCCTTCCTCTAGCCTCCTTGCCAGGCCAGTTTCCCTACGTTAGTGAGTCTCAGGGACATGCCCAGAAGAAACTGCTGGTGTCAGGGTTTCGGGAATGGAATCAGGATTGTCTTGTGCCAGAACTGATTGCACTAGGAGAAGAAAGCCAGTTTATTCCCTTTAAGCCAGGTATTCGTTTAAAGCCTTTCGCTAGCATTACAACAAAATAAATGGCATCAGATTCATTAGCTGCGGACGCATAGGAATTCTTTCTTCCCTTACTCTCTTTGTAAAGCCACCGGCTCCACTAAAGCAGCAAGACGGAGACTGAGCTTAGCCTAGCTAGCACAGACAGAATGTAAAGCGAACCCGACCGAATGAGAGATCAAGGATTTCGAATAAGAAATCGAAAGACCCAATGCCTGTTCATAGACCTTGGCCACTGCCTCATCAGCTATCACCTAATACGGCATATTCCGTAACGTAAATAGGCAACCTGTTCTGCACACCACCATATCAAAATATGGTGGGAGAGCGAAGAGAGGGCAAGACGCATAGCCTAATGGTTGACCGGCAACAAAGCATACTTGAGAGAACCGGTACGGGTACTTGAGAGATATTGCACGCAAGCGCGGGGTTAACCGCAGCAGATGCGAATGAGAGATCAAATAGATAGCATATCACCCTGAATAAGAAAAGCAAAGGCCACCTATCAGTGCTTTCAAATCATAGGAATATGCTACCTTCTCACCAGCCTAACTGTCTAAAGGCCTAGTCTGATCAAAAGTCCCATCACATGGTAACCTTTTCAAAACCTGGCCGAGCCACTCATGAAGAGGTCTCAAAAGCCTTGGAAATACTAGGACGTAATCACCAATGGCAAATATGCGCCTCTTACCTAGCGAACAACCAAGACGCCCACGAGCCATGGCTTTTCTGACAATCAGTATTGGCAACTCGAATCGGTCTATGATCCGATCCAAACCGCATTAAATGCCACACCTTCGCTTCCTGATGTTGCGACATCCACTCGGTCTTGCAAAGGGCCCAATCGAGTCTCTCCTTCATGTCTCCTTTAAACCATGTGAACCTGTCTCCAACATGCTCTAGCCTCACAAGGCCTAGTTCCTGAACACAGTCATTAAAATCTTTCATAGTTCTCCTGTTCGCTCTCGCTCCTCCTTTTTGTCATCTTCCTCCATGTATGCATTGAAATCTCCAAGAATCAACCACGGATCTCTAATACCATCCGCAATACTTCTAAGAGACTCCCAAAGCTTCACTCTAAATCCCGGGTTCGGGTCACCATAAATACTTGTAATAGGGTGGCACGTACCCGAAGCTTTAGCCTTGACTTTACAATGGATTAACTGTTCATTCGAACACAAGTATTCCACTCGGTGGTTGTCTTCATTCCACATCAACCATATACCGCCCGCATACCCGCAAGCTTCGACCCTGATCCAATGCGTGAATCCTAATTTCCTGATGACCATGTCAGCTCTTCTTCCGCTAATGCGAGTTTCAAGCAACATCAAAACGTCTACATTACTCTGATTCAGAAGGTCCGTCCCTTACCCTTCTATGGAAGTTTCTTCCTCCTGCTCCTCTACAATTCCAACACATATAATCAATCATCATCATCAGACTGGAGATTCATTTTTACCCTTAAGGTCCGTGGCACACTCGTGCCCTCATTCTTCGTCGTTTCCCTCCGAGATAGCTCAGCCGAGGGTTTCTCAATTCCGTCTCTTCGGTTCTGGTGAGTCTTCGCCTACTTTATGTGCTTGTCCCATTACAGAACTCCCTTTGGGCCCATTGCAAGCCGGGCCCCTAGCGCTACCACTAGTTTCCCCTTTCTCCATCGATTGCAGGGTTTTAGCATTCTCCTTCCCTCGCTTTTTGCCTGCTTTGGAATTCTGAGTACCTTCTTTCCCACGTCTCTCCCTTGTCTCATACGACAGTTTCCTTTCTTCCTCAATCCTCGTACTACTCTTCTCTCTGCCACATCTGACCCATCTATCTGCATTTCGTTCTCAGGGTCCAGGTCATCCGTATCGAGGTCGGCTATAGCAGCAAACCTTGACACATTAATCGCCGGTTTGTGCTTTCAAGCAGCAAAGCCAATTTCGGATTCGATAGCAGCTCGACTTCCGGCATTGATGAGCTAGAGGAGAAAGCAGAACGGGAAAACAGGGAAAGAGGCAATGAGTTCCACTGCCATTACTTCAGTTAAGTGCACGCCTTCCGGTAAAGGTAGTCCGGGGAATGCCATCAAGCAACCAATTCAGTCTTTCCTTCAGCCATCAAGGAATCAAGCTAAGCGTTGAAGCAAGAACTCTTAACCGTTCGTACCCCATGCCCATGGTCTACTCACTAATACGATAGATGGTTAAGAAAGATAGCGGATAGTGTTAGCAAAAGGGATAGATTCTGAGGAATAGGCGTTAGCTCCACTCACTTCTCTCGACTGACTTACGTACCTAACCCGCTTGTGGGTTAGTGACTTACTATCCTCTTTTCAAACTCTCATGTCTCTTGCCTATTGATCGAAGCAAGAAACCAACCTTGGCTTTACCCCTGAGTACGGATTGAACTGACCTTTCCCAACACAGAGGAACTCATCCCTAAGGAAAGCCTCAGACCCTACTCAGTCAGGATTGAAAGTAGCGCTTCATTCGGACAGCTTCGAATTGGGAGAGTAGATTCGCTAAGCTAGTATAGCTCTAATGGCAGGTGGCATCCCTGAGCGTCTAACACTTCAAGTTATAACACTGCGGTATACTGCTTGATCATCTCATTGACGGTAGATGGTCACTACTCCACTCCTAGATCTTCTTTCTTGTATTGATCAAACACTTGGGTTCACCTCTCCATAGGAAAAGCTACCTAGCAAAGCAAACTTCACTTTCGGGTTTCAACTTCGAAGATCGGCTTTGGTCCTCAAGGAAGGAAGAAAAGGCCAAGGCGAGAAAGACCCAGCGCAAGGGTAAATGCTCTTTGATAAGATGGATCTGTTTAATACGAATAATAAGTTCTTCCATTACTCATGTTAGCCAGGAAGTTCGAATGGCTTAGTGGTTCCGATCTTTCGGAATAGAAGTAGAATAGGCTCTTCTCCTTTCCTTTAGTTTGGCGAAATACGATTGAGAGGGGCTACCTCGGGTAAAATAGGAGATGATTTGAGAGGAATAGTTATTGAGTGCCATCCCTACCCTGCAGGAGAGCTACCTGTACTAGTTCATCTTTATTGATTGTTCAATTTCCTTTTAAGGGAGTGAGTGACCTATATTGAGTTAAGGGCTTAAATCAATTCCATGGGAAAGAACTCATAGCTTTACTCAAGCTTGAACGTAGCGATCTTTCCCGCTTGTGAGAAAGGCATGTTCTTAGAAAAGTGGAATGCAGGCCGTAATAGATCAGTAAAAGGACATCGGCGAATCGACAAAGATCTTATTAGCTTATGAATTCGAAGTAAGGTGATACAAATTTCTTAATATCTACTGGAGGACTGAAAGCAGTTTATGAAGGAGCCCAGTGAATCACATTCTACGAATGCCTCTTTCAGAGCTTTAATGAGCTATAGAAGCGTCCTCCATCTCTTTGAATTGAAAGGGGCGTAGCGGTATGTTTACGATTCAATGTGGTTGACTTCTATTGTATTGGACAAAGATCTACTGTAAGATGATGGGGATCTAAGGCTCTGTCCCGCTATTCCTGGGATTCTGTAATCAAAAACCCGGTAATCTCTGACAAAAGAGATTGAATACGCGAAAGCAGAAGTTCAATCATTTCTCATTCACTTCAAGCCATACGATATTTGCCATCAGTCTTATCTGTGCCAAAAAGACTTGTGCATGCGGATCTGTGGGCATGAAAACAAACAAGAGTTTTAGGGGGATCACGTATCAACACATTTGAGATAGTTGAAAAGGCTTGATTGGCTACAGGAAGCATCCAATGCTACTGCTTGAGATTGAGAAGGAGCTGGACATTCAGGCAGGCACGGAATCAACTGCTGGTGATGAAGTCAGTTAATCAATAGGAGAAGGACACACAGAAGAAAAAAGTGAAGGCAAGCAAGTAACTTATTTTTTTTTACATTAGTAAGGCAAGCTTAGAACTTCACTCAAAGTTTTGGAAAGAAAGGATGAGATGGCATCGAAGAGAGAATACGTGGCACAGAAGAAGCTGTTCAAGAATGCCCTGCTCTAGATGCTCTCGAAGCAGTCGTAAGCCTAAGGTAAGGTCGAACGGAAGGCTAAAGGCAAGGAAAGGAAACCTAAGGTGCCGACGACTAAGACTTTCAACTAAGTCCCTGCCCGGTACTGTTCTGTCCTTTAGTAGAAGCATGTTTTAGAGAAGAAAGAAGCTGTTTGAGAAGTGAGGGAATGCCCTCTTACTGATGTTTGAAGGGCAATTCAATTCTTACTGTCCGGTAAGGAAAGAGACAGGATAAATAGGTTGCTAGGAAGGAGGACATGGATGCCCAGAAGAGGTCTAATAGTCTCCGATTGGTTACGGGACTAGAGCGAGTCTCTTTTTCTTTGATAGAATAGGCTCTTTCGAGTTCAGGTTTGAATGAAGGAATTGAATCTTTTGCCATTTATCTATCTAGCTGGCTCGCTAACTGCTAGTCTTTCATTGGAAGAACTGCTAGGTTTTATCTTCTCCTATGGGGAGAACTAATAGGCCTAGTCTTCTTACTCGTATTCTATATTAGGGCACTCTTGGGGAAAGATCGTTAGCCCAACCCTATACAAACATATCAAAAGAAAAGCTCTATGCTGCCGTTCTCTCCCTCTTGTCCATCCCTTTCGCTAGTGCTGAGTACTTCAACTGGGTCAATAGGAATTGTTACTCCCGCTACACTCCCAATAAATGGCACTTGCTGTAAAAAACTCCGGGAAAGAAAGTCCAACTAAATCGAAGGAAAAAGCAAGCCCCTCCCCCTTTCCTTGGGGATCAGGAGCGACTTATTCCATTCGAGGCTTCTCATTCACTTTAAATAAGACAATGTTCCAGGTAGATAGACCCAGGCGCATCAGCCAACAAAGCAGAACGGGAATAGATTCCGGATAAACAAAGCAAAAAACGTAGAGCTACAATGCTCCAACCGAAGATCCTAGTGAAAAGGGGCATCAACGACCGACTGAAATTCCTTTCTATATGGGACCATTTGGGGACTTTAACCCTTGTTGAATGCATTTTTTAGGTTACCTATATAAGCTATTTTGAACGGAGGAAAGAGATAGATAAAAAATGAACACTTTGTATCTTTTTCTTTGCTTGTTGCATAAAAGCAAGTGACTTAAGGGAAGAGGAGAAGACTGATTAGAGGGAGATTCACTATACGACACGGTAAGAATAAAGAGAAAGAAGGATCTATCTCGCTCTATTTCCGATACGCTATAGGCAAGAACAAGCAGCATGAGTTACGTTACGCAAGACACGAATCAGCTGGTACTGGCTTTATTTAGTTCCAGAGATGGAATTCAACCCTTACGCGTCCAGTCCTCTTTTCATCAGTTCCAAACGCTAGCTAGATCCGATATCCGATAAGAGGGAAAAAGGTATTAGATGAAGGCTTAGCTTACACAAGGGCTTAAATGAAAAGGTAAGTTGCGGCGAGTAGAAAAAAAGACTTGAAAGTGTCAACGAGGGACCAGAAGATAAGGGATTTTTACACCCTTCATTCCTAGACAGGGGATATCGGACAGTACTTTGCTAGAGAGGCTGACACCGGATTTAGGTCATAGATTCAAAAAACAATCTATAAGCAGGCAGATAGATATGACTAGGCCTATAAGCATGAGGGCCCTGCCCATTATGAAGCACCCGAGATAGCAGTCAAAAGTGAAAGAATAAAGGAAATCCGGACATCAGTTACAACATAAATTGCCACATAGTGGGGAAGAGGCGCTTCATGGAACAGTAAGACCCTTTCAACAAAGATGAGTCGAGACCACTAAAGTAAAGGCTGATAGCTAATGCTTCCTAGACACAAGGCAAGGATCATGTAAATCAGGATAACAGCGATGAAAGCGAGCGAAAAAGTTCCAGACGATCATTGCATAGGAGCGAGGGAATGAGCAGCTCTCTTGCGCCTAACTGAGGCTAAGTGTTCTCCTGGTAGGGTAGAAGCTCTGGCTTCCGAAAGGGCTGCTTTGCTGGTTGAGTGAGGGGCTGAAAAAGATTTTCGAACCCTTCCTTTACTACGATAGATGACCCACTACTGGAACTATGCTATTACTGGGTGGGACTACTCCACTACTGGGGGAGAGTGTTATCCTTCCACCATAGGATCAGGGAGCCCATTCCTCACTACTCTTGCTTTCCCTCAAACCAGTGCGCTAATCATACCCTTCCTCTCGGCTCTTTCTCTTAACATTCGCATAGTGTCCATTTCGGGTAGAGGTACAGTAGGTGTATAGTGCTCCTTGTAATACATGCGTTAAGCTCGTAACAAGTAAGATGCTAAAAAAGGCTTTATAGCTACATTTATTTAAGAAGAAATTCCTCCTCTAGTTCAAGAGCTTTAGGCCAGATACTAGCTTTGCTCTAGTAATGCTTTGAATTTCCTTCCCTAAAGAAGAGATGAGATACCTAAGGTTGCAGTTGGTAAGAGACAGGATATCATGGACGTCTCGCTGAGGCTTCCAGATACAACTAACTGTATTCCGTGGAGGATCAAGACCAAAGCTGCGGTGGGCTTAGGCCCTAGGTCTCCCTCTTCCATTCAATCAATTCAATCTCTCCACTAGAAGAAGAAAGGATATGGTATAAAGTGCCTTGCTTCACTTATTCAATTTCTTTCAAAAAAGAAAGATTACCCACGCGCCTCTTTATTCAAAAGAAAAGATGGCCACGTGTCTCATCACTTATCTAAGCCTAGATTATCTCCAATAAGAGACTTCCAATTGCATGTCTTAAGCATCGCAACATTCTGATCGCAAGGGAGTACAGAAGCAATGGTTGAGATTCCATGAGCGCTAACTGAAGACCAACCCAAAGCGAATGCAGGAGTGGTGAAGGCAGGAGGTTGGAATTGGACAAAAAGAAGGTAGTTCACTTGCTTAAGCTTCCTCAAATTAAGTTTCACTTAACCTTTATTCCTATTTCGCTTACTGGCTTCCTTTGGAAAAAACCTGAAAGTGCCAATACGGGACCTTGTGCCTTAGCACACATGCTCTTTCTCTTCCTTGCTGGCTTTGCCTTCCCGATGTGGATTCGAAACCTGGACTGACCCAGTAAGTCAATACATGCTTTTGGGACATTCACTATCTAACTTCCGGTAAGACAGAAAGAGGGTCCTTCTAGAACAGGGAATCCCGAAAAGGAAAGCCGGAGAACCATCGTAGGCAGAGGAGATTTGTGCAGGTTACGTAGTAGCTTGACCGAGGAGCAAAAGGAAGCAGTAAAGGGCTTTACTCAATCTATAGATAAGGAGAGGAAGGCTCGACAGATAGTCCGAGAAGGAATGCTCCCAAACAAAGGGAGTTACTTCACTGACTACTAAGACTGAGACTGACGCGCCTATTAAGCTTTTTCATCGAACTGGTGTAATATTGAATTTCTTATGAACCCTAGGAGAGTGAAGAAGAAAAGAAAAGACTCTCAGTCCTATCCCTATCGCTCGAGCAGCTATCGCACCTGCTTTCTTCTTTTTAGTCGCTTTGGGGTAGGAATTTCTTTAAATAGTGACCGGATTTCGATTTGATCGTGTCCATCCTCTCCTTTCAGTCGAGTGGCTATCGCTCCTTCGAACCAAACTCTCAATCTCTAGGGCTTGGCCAGCTCCACCAGCAGCCTTTATCAGCTGCTATGGTTCCCTTCCCGAATGCGAATCTCTATCTCTTTGCGGCTACAGCCTATTCTAATAGGACCCATATTCAATCTCTTAAGTGACTTCTGAACACTAGCTAGCTCTGGACCTACCTATCTTAGCCATGAGCGATCACCAAGCGGAGTTGAAAGAAAAGTGAAAACATGGCCTTAAAAACTTATCTAACCGCGACCGACCGCCCGGTTTAATGAGAAAGAAGCTAGATCATCTGCGCCTATGTAGATGACTTGAATAGTAGGGTTCAAGCCCAGCAGGAGTGCATCCAGGCCAGGTTATTCGCAGGGAATATCAAAGACTGTAGGAGGAGTTGGTTGAGGGCCTATATTTCTTAGATCGACTGACTGGCCCCTAAAGGGCGGAATTCCTTTACTTCTATCTCTGTCTGTTGGTTGGCGATTTGCCTTTGAGCGAGTAAAGTAAATCCTATCAGCCTGTCAGCTCAGCCAGTGAAGTTACTTCCGTTCTTGGTTCACTTTACGATGTAAAAGTCTATCTTCTTGTTGTTTTAGTTCTTTCCTTCCACCCCCTATGATAAAGCTTTGAAAAACTGCCCTTTCGTAGTCAGAATTTCGTGGAAAGAAAGTTCGAGGGAAGATTCTTTAACGTTCGTGGCAGTGAAGTAATGAATCCTATTTTCATTCTCAGAAGGAGTGAAGCGCGTTTATAATGTAAGCAAAGACTCTTTATTACGGTCTCCGGAGAGAGGTCTGAGAAAGATCACCCCTGCGCGGGGACCTAAGCCCGGAATTCAATTGAGGAAGATGAAGAGTCTTTCGATTCCTACATCTTCCCCCCAACCACAGTCGTTAGTAGATATTATGGGCCTTTTAATTCCTTGCTTATGGATGGGAACATGCCTTCTGTTAACCTCCCATCCGGAACTTATTAGAGCCGAGGGCGGCAAGTCAAGGGAAGTTAATAGATTCTTTCCTATAAAACCTCTTCTTCTTCTATTTTGCCATCCACGTTGGCAGATCGCCTTATCCTTAACGTTGAAGCGGGATCAGATGCGTCAAAGAGTCCCCATTGAATTGTAGGCCGTTGAAAGCCAGCCAATCGTCTTCAATCAAGGGAAGAAGGCCGAAATCGAGTTCGGCCCGGTCAATCATCTGTAGAGCTGAAAGTTGTCGAATTGGGTTCTTCCATACTTATTGGCTAGGCTTCCTCGCTTAATTAGATATTAGAATCTAATTTGACTTGACTTAAAAAAGACCAAAACACCACACCAGGCAATTCTTCAGAATTGAAGTTTTCAACGTTAGTGGGTAAGTAGGCTTCACGAAAAAAAGATAGGCAAAACCCAAACCGCCCCGCCCTTACGCCATGCCATGAAAGGCAAGACGGCAGAAAAGGTCTTTTTCCAGTCAACCTATGTAGAATCCTATCCGGCTGAAAGGCTGAATCTTAGCTCTTTTCCTTCTCCTTCTACAATGGGTAAAAAGCCCTAAACTGCCTACAGGCCGGCATCTTCCTCCGATAGGAGAATGAGTCTAAAGGCTGACTCTTCCCGAGTCATCGCCGGGCTTAACAAACATTCTTGTCCCGAATTGCTTTTTGAAGCATATGGGGTTTGAGAGTTTTGCCATTATGGGGCTCTTTCCGTTTAGCAGAGCCGGGGAATTCGCTCCAAAGTAGACTTTTGCTTTTGCTTCCTCTTTTTCCAGAAAGGATTGAATCAAGAAGACAATGCGCAAGAAAGAAGATCTTAGTAGTGTAACTTTTATAACAAAGTAGTCTTGAGAAGACTTGCTGCCTAGCGCTATAGCTTTGCAAGGCCTAAACTCAAATCGATTTTCCTCAGTGGTAGCTTAGATAAAGAAGGTCAGGAGGGATCACTTCTGCTTAAGGGAAGTTTGAATATAGATCCCCTCAAACCCTGAAGTGCAAAGAGCACCTTGTGGCAAGGTTTCTCATTGAGAATGGATCATCCCTGAATGTGATGCCAAGGTCAACATTGGCCAAACTTCCGGTGGATACGTCACACATGAGACCTAGTACAATTAGACTACGGGCTTTTGATGGAAGACGCAGAGAGGTGATCGGGTATATTGAGATAGAAATTTGTCCCTAAACTTTTGACATACTATTCCAGTATCGATGCCCTGCCCAAGAGGAGGTGAATACCGGCTGACTTGGACAAGCGTACGATCAGAGTGAGGACGCTACCTTCTTTATCTTCCTTCGCGTGGAGCAACCACTCCCTTCCTAGGGTAGGGGGTTGCCATGGATTGATAAATATGTCAGGCCGAAGGGGAGGAAAGACTGAATTCCGCATTAAAAATGATAGGAGTATAAGGGTGTGGCTTATGAACTCATTCCTATGTATACCCCGATTCCGAAAGGGAGGCAGCTCAATGTTAACTATAAGTCATGGATTGCCCCACGTGAATATGATGCCCTGAATGAAAAGGGAGGCTAACCCGTTCACTTGGGGGGAACGCAGGCCTAGAACCAGCACAAGACGACTCCACCATTTCTAGCATTCCTAGTTTCAGTCAAGCGCCGGGTACTTTTGTTGAAGATATAATATAGCTTTCCAAGCGGACTGAAGAAGACCCGCCTATTGTATTGGTTGAGTCGGAGACACTTTCACTAAGTAAGGCGGCTAGCTAATCCACGGAGAGTAAGGAGGAGGGGTTAAGAACCGAAGGTTGAGACCGCGCGGGGAGCTAGAATGTATCTATTGGTTAGGCCGTGATAGCCTCTCTTTTCCATATAGTTTGGGCTGCCCTGACCTCCTTTTTAGTTTTAGTAAGGTAGCCAAAAGTCCGGGATCGGAATCAGAACCAACAGCTGCGCCTTCCATTTTGTAAGCTCCGATCACATAAACCTCGTCCCATTAAAAGGTGTATCTACCTTGTGGTTTTTGATGGAAAGGGGCGAAGGAGAGATATCTCTCACTTTCCAATCCGCGGAGGCTGATGAGGGTACGACCAAGTAGTCCCGACTCTTGTAATTCGGTATATGAATTCTCATACCTTCACTCTGGGATCGGGAACAGAAAGACAGTTACTTGTTGTAGTTGCACGCTCGTCCCCTCAAGAGATGCCCGCCCAAACTGAACTACTTACTTCACTTGCGAATAATAAACTACTGAACACCAATCCACGATTGCTAAAGATAGCTAAAGAGAAAATGTTAACTTGACTTGATTTGCATTATTTCTTTTACGCTTTCATCAGCTTAGGTCCCCTCCTTTGTGGTCAAGCAGGATAAGAAACTCAATAAGACTCTGAATTTGAGCTGTCCTCGGATGTACACCTGCTTGTGGCACCTCGGAATTACAGACTTACTACGGTAAGAGACCTGGACCCGGCGTTCGTTGGAGTCGTGGAAGCTCAGCTCGTCCTATTCTTAGTATTCCTAATCTTTAAATCCCTATACTAGAAAGTAGCTCGATCCTCCTAAGCTAGGGGAGAGGTAGACACTCGACTGAGTTGGAGAGGATCTTTAGATGAAATGTCACCAAATGCGACTAACTAACTATTTCTTAATGCGGTTTGAAGCGTGCGACAGCCCCCTCGTTATCTTACTGTTACCGATTGCCTGATTTATGGACATGCGGATCTGTACCTAGACCTGGAAGGCAGAGAGAGAATTCATAAGACAAAGAGGATGTGGACTGAACTGAACGGACAGGCCGATTCTGATGCCGATCGTTAGAGGGATGGATGGAAGTGCTATGGACGGACCCGAAGTTGCTCACCATGGACCAAGATAGGGACCTTCGGTAAGCGGTATCAATTCTCTAATGCTGAACTGTCCCGAGTAGTGGAAAAGCCCAGATACGAATATGTTGAGTAGCAGGCGGCGAATTGTTGAGCCCTTCTGCAGCGTCCCGAGAAAACTAGGTGGACCCAGGTTTAGATTGAATCACATATTATTTTATTAGGATAGGCCCCTTCTGGAGAAGTAGTTCGCCCACTTCCACCAGTTCTTACTTCCTAAGGAAGTGTAGCCAGACTTTCTTTCTTGGAAAGAGACCCCCGTTGTCAGCCACGGTTTGTTTGAGATCCGTTGCTGGGCATGTGAACTTATACTTCTTAGTAAAAGGGCTTACTCCTAGGATTGACTGGGTGAGGTTTCCACGACTTAAGTCGGTTCGGGAATCTAAAATGGTCCTGTGAGCTTACCCTAGATGAGTCGCATGTTCATATCAGACGTCAGTGGCCCCCCGGTCAAAGCAAAGTAGTAGGCGCCCTCCGCTTTTCCAGTACTATAACTATATAGTAGGACTAAACCTATACTATAGTAGGATAAATAGTAGGTTTCCCTTTCTTTAGTGGTGGCCACGTCTCTTGAATATATAGGACTTGGATTTATTGGATATAATCTAAAGGTTCTCATATCTCGAAAAAATGAAAATAACATATAGCTCCCAGCCTATCAAAAGAAGGAAAACCACCCCTTTAGTATAGTAAGGTCTAAGCTTTCCTTCCGTTCTGCGATAGTAGGCACCAAAACCTATCATTTATTGGAGTGGAAGGCGCAGCTTCCCATCCTCATTCCGAAACAAAGAGAGTAAGGCCACTTGTGACCTATCTTATTGGTCCAACCCCTACTTTAAGATAAGAGGAAAAAATCCCCTTTTCGTTTAGCCGATATCTCTTTCATTTTAGGCTTAGCTGCAGACTTCCACTGTCTAGGATTGGTCTAGGCCTCCTAGACCCTATTGGCTTGTTTTGACCGCTCGTATGGACTCTTCTTCCCTCGAAAAGGCATCTTTCCCCTCCCCTCTTTCATGATGTTTACAATGGACGGAAAAGAGGGGTAGGCGCATAGATAGAATAATGAGACTCTTATTTGATTTAGAAGGGTCTGTTCGGATGTCCCTAGAGCAAAGAGAACTATATCTGGAACTTCAAATAGTAATTTAAAACCTCAGGGAAAGAAGCTAGCTGTTCACTGGCAACAGATAAGAGGAAATCAGAGAGTACTAGAGGAACGACTCTAACGGAAGATGGTACTCAAACTGGATCACAAGCAGAAGCAATTTCACTATAAGGACAGAATGAAACTAGCCAAATCTCAAACCGCGGGGAAGTCAATCTATCCAGTGGCTGATGAGACTTCTGCTTGAAAACTGGCCTCTGGCTTTCAACAATCCCAAAAGTAACTACAGCCTCTTTCGCTTAACCTTAACAAAGAGCCTTTCAATTTAGTACAGTTTAAGGATAAGAAAGAGATTGGATAACTGGATAGAATTTTCACAGAGAGTTTCAGACTGAGAATCTGAGTCATCCTCTTTGAGACTGAAGTCCAATCTTGAGTCTAGTCAGACAGGGTTTTCCCTAAAATGAAAGTGAGAATCTTTCTCTCCGGTGGGTACCTATGCGTTCCTCCTCGTACTGACTTTGAGGAAAATGTACCCTAAAAATGAACTAGGGTCGGGTACCTATAATTGAACAGTCAAGACTCTCTTCTGTCTTTCTTCATTTGGTAATGAAGTTGATTGAGAAAGTTCCGCCCAAAGGTCCTCATAGAGGCGGTCACCGGTAGCCTAAGACCAAGTCAAAACAACGTGAAGGGACGAGAAGAAAAGTGTGAAGTATGAACTATTGAAAATCGATCGATTTCCTTTGTGTTCCGTGTACTGAATGAACCGTGGAGATCGAAAGCATTCCAAACAAAAGAGATGTCCAAGATCAAAAGATGCCGAAGCTGCTACAATTGCTTCAGCTGGAGCTGCTGTCGGTATTGGAAACGTCTTCAGTTCTTTGATTCATTCTGTGGCTCGAAATCCATCATTGGCTAAACAATTATTTGGTTATGCCATTCTAGGCTTCGCTCTAACCGAAGCTATTGCCTTGTTTGTCTTAACGATGGCTTTTCTGATCTCATCCGTATTCCAATCTTCCGTCTCATTTGTATGCTGCCGAATTGGACCGCATATCTTTGATTGTTTAAGTCGCCTTTTTTCGTTTGTGGATCCCATGCTTTAGTTGGTCAACAACCAACCACAGCTCTCTATAGTCAAAACACTACTCCTACAGGCTTGACGGAGTTCAGTCTGTCTGGAGGGAAGAATTTCTTCTCAATGCGCTCATGCCTCAACAATTGCCGGTTTTTGGAAGTAGGAGCTCCATTTCTCTTGATGCGAGTCTGTCTTCTAATAGTCTTTGTGAACATAGTTTCATGTCTATTGATACTTTGAGTACTTTAAACGAAGGCTCTCCTATGTCGATTGATACGAGTCTTCCGTCTGTAATGTCTATTGATAGTTTGAGTACTTTAAACGAGGGCTCTCCTATGTCGATCGATTTTTGCCGTGATCATTCCCCTACTTTATCTTTTAATACAACATCTGGTAGTTTAACTTCTGATGCGTCCACAGGCCTCCGAAATGAGCTCTTTTTTTTTCCTCCGCAAGAGCTGAGTGAGGAATTTGATAATATTTCAAATTTCATTCAAAAACTCATGAAAGAAGAAGTAGGAGCGAACTTACCATCTTCCTGGTCTCCCCACGAATTTACCCAGCTTATCATTGGGCAAGAGGAGGTGCTAGACCCCTCTTATCTATCTGATGTCTACTCTAACCTTGTGGAGTGTAAGTTTCATAGTTGTTATTGGGAACAGGCTTTAGACTATTTATCTTTAATATATGGTATATTTTAATGGTATATTTGAGTTTAAATAATGTGGATGCGATCGGTCGAGTGGGTGGAAGGATATAGTCTTCACCGCTTTCTTTCCTTACTTAACTTTCATAACGGAGGGCCCACGTTAAAGAGATTGGGCTCACAGAATACTTCAGGGCTGGAGTGAAGAGCCACAAAAGCACCTGCCAGGAACTGAAAGGACCGAGAACTACATAAGGTCTGAGACTCACTTCCTTGAAAAGAGGGAGACAGAGTAATGTAGGCAGCGACCGTTCAAGAAATGTAGCGGTTGACCGACCTTTTAGGGTAAAAGAATGAAGAGTAGCTAAATGAAAGAAGTGAAGCAATGCGCAGCGAAGGGGATCCCCATACGTGACAGGGGAGGCCCGAGCGGGCTAGCATAGTTTGAAATAGTCTGACCCGCGAGTCAAAGACCCTTTTTCATTGCCTTCCTTCTTCTTCGATAGCATCAATTAAATGGCACTATTGGAAAAGATGGTCGAATAATCGGCTTCTTGCACAACCCCGTCAAAGAGGGCATTCGATGCATCAATGCCATTCGTACCAGTTCTTACTAACATCGGATTTGCGGCATCAATGCACCTACTCCTCTCTGCATCAATCCGATTCGATAGCATCTAGAGCAGCCAAAAAGGCGAAAACAGTAAGAGCTCCTTCTTGAACAATCGATTCTGTAACAACCTCAAAGGCGGCGAATCCTATATAAAGAAACCTCAAACTCCCTTTCTGGCACATCACCTTTAAGAGGAACTGAAGAGGAGAAAGGTTGATCAAATCCACTGCAGTTCTCACTGCTTCACCCCAAAAGGATTTAGGCAGTTTAACATGAGAGAGTATACACCGAATTATTTCACCAATAGTGCGGTTCATTCTCTCAGCAACTCCATTATGTTGAGGTGTTTTAGGAACAGTTTTCTCAAGCCATAATCTCTTCGATGCTTTAAGGGCTATAAGTAGGCCGTTTGCTACTGCTATAAGGACTGCTCGCCTTTATACGGCTTGACAAGTTCAAGCAAACCAACCGTAGAGAGATCAGGCTACACCTAGCTCTCAGCCATTTCTCATTTGATCAATCTGATCTAAAATCTCGACGGAGGGCTATTGTTATCAGAGAGTTCGGTTACATAGCATTTCCTATTTCTTTGTCCCCTGGACTGGACCTATTCAGCTTAACTGAGCCAGAATCAAGCCCAATGTACTTCTTCCTGCCTGAAATTGATAGTTAGAGGGGCAGTTCTACTCATATCCAACTTGGATTCCGCTTTCACTAATAGAGAGAAATGAAACTTTCTTCACTCTCCTTCGTTCCAGGTCCTATCTTTCCTGCCTCTTTCGCTCCTCTCCTTTCAGTCGAGTGGCTTTCGCTCCTCCTACTGATCTTACTCCAAGAGATTCAATATCACCGGAGAGAAAGCCTCTTTTCCCGTTCGTGACCCATAGCCAATTCAAACTAAACTAGGATCATAAGAAAAGTATACTGACTGGGGATCACTTGACTCCTCATCTCTCTCTTTCTCCACCGAAAGAAAGCCTAGTCACAGGAGCGGAAACAATTGAATTACCCGAGGCTATCCCAGTTCCAGTTTCGCTAACACGAGGAAAGTCTGTCTTTTTGGCATAAATCTGTCTTCTTCTTTAAACCCGGAAACTCTTCCTTATAGTCTACCTACGCAACTATTTTGAAGTGAAGCAGGCTTCAAAGCTTTAAGGGCTAGGCTTGCTGCTGGGGTTGCCAATATTTAAGAGCTCGGCCTTGAGCCTTTACCTACCTAAATAAATTCCCTTGCGCCTAGGTCTGGGATCGAGCCCTTCTATGGCAAATTAGGTATTAAGTCATAGATGCGCCTTTCGACTGGCATTCACTCCTCCAACACCAACTGCTGAAATAGCAGCGCTTATACCCCCAACTGATTCAATGTCACTTGGGATCGGATCCTTCCTAAATTCATTTACCCTTGGGTTCTTTCCCTCCGAAATCGATGATTCTTGGCTACTTGATTAGGCATTTCCATCTCTCAAACTAGAAAGCGCTTTAGCTTAGGGTTCGCTCCTCTCACGTTGTTCGAGTGGCTGTACGCTCCTTACTTCTTTTTATACCGCAAGTGACGAACTATAGCCATTCGCGGTCACCGCTGTCCTACTTGACTTTTTTATTAAACCTCACCCGGAAAGCGAACCCAAGGTATGAAGTGTCTGGTTCTTTAGAACCAGGAAAAGAACGCCCCATCAAGCATTTTCACTCGAGCGGAAACAGCTGACCAAGAGACAAACCTCACCAGACTCCATTGCTCCTAAGGCTTCGTCAGAGTCTTACTAATGGCATACTTTTTCAGTCGAATGCTCCTGGGCAAAAGGAAGAGGATAAATACTATGCCTTTTATTCAAAAGAGCCATCACAGCTTATGAAAGAGCAGCTTGGAAATGGCTAATTAGTTTAAGGTACTGACCAACTGAGACGGAGAGAGCCCTTTTTCTGTGTTGTCGGAATAGGACCTGTTGGTGGTTTAAAGGGCATTACATTAGGAGCCGGTGGCTAAAGAGAGTACGACTTTGGTTCCAGAGATAGCGATTCGGCTTAGTTCAAATAGAACTAAAGAGAACGGGAAAAACTTATCCCAATCCTCGCTCTGGACCAAGGTGCGTAGCCTTTTTTTTAACATTCTCTTTCTCTTTCTCTCTTTCTGGCTTAGCCTACCCAGGGAAATGGCTCCTTCTTATTGATAGCACAGGTGAGAAACACCCCTAATGGGCAAACTTCACTAATATCCCAGGAATGAGGAATGAAAGAACTTCTGCTATCTACTCACTCTTGCCACTGAGAGGGGATGAGTGAATACCTGGAAGATAAAGTTCTCTTATTCCCGGGATCAGGGCATCAACTGCTTAATTTATAAGTTCATACCCGATAGCAGTAGCCAATGTCGGAAGAGGAGCCGTTGGTGCTTTAGTTCCGCAGCTCTTGCCTGAGACGGAAAGTTGGCAAAGGCTTCAGACCTTTAGTAGGTGAAGGGGCTCCGGTCTCCCTTTTTGGGCACGCGCCAATCGGTCTTAAAGCCTCGATGTCCGCTAAAGAAGATAGAGATCGAGAGATGTGGCACTCTTCATAATGATTTAGAAAGACAAGCAATAGCTGTTTTAAAAGGCAAAGGTTGACTTTAATTAGCAGGCTCAAGGTAAATTTCTTTTTGAGTTCCCGGCCCAAGTCAAGGCGATGCAATACTCGGGCGATAAGGAAGAAGCAGTCCCAGGCCTTAGGTCCAGACCAGATCTGAGAACTTTCGAGATGTGAATCATAGCCTAGTCTAGTTTCGTACCCAACAGCTAAAAGTGATGTCATATTATACTTTCGTCAGAATCACCCATCAGCCTTCGGATCTGAGTTTGAATTGGCTAGGGGGCATGAGCGGTAGTCAGTGCTTTTGCTCTTACAGATGCCAGTCCTTTTTCTGTTGATGCGAAATAAGTGGTCTTAGCCTTTATGCCGCATTGTCGGAAGGGGTTCAGTGAGACCCGGGCTTAGCTCTTTGAAGCAGATGTTGAAGGAAGAAGGGCTGCTGTTAGCGGAATCAGAGCTCTTGGGTAAGAAGGAAGGAAGAAGTTCACACCAGGCTCAGCGAAAGACGATGGAAAAGGCTGCTTGTAGGCGTTCCCGATTCCCTATTTCTATCATAATAGAATCAATCTCGTAGCCTAGCTAAGTAGCAGTCTCAGAGCCTTTTGATGGAGGAAGAACCGCCCTATGCAATGGACCTCACTGGCCTAGGTCATGCCCTTGAGATAGGGATTGAGGGCTAAGCCCCGACCACGACTGAATGAAAACAGAAGGTCACACAGGCGTAGATGGGGACCAAAGGAATCAGTCTATTCTGTGCTTTCGGACTGAACCAATATGGCAGCTAGCTCTTCCCCCCTAGCTAAGCGAGAAGTTCCGCTTTCCGTATTTCCTAAAAGCACATGTTATCCCACTCGTGACTCTAGCGAGAAAGGTTCACAAAGTGGTTGAGGAGGGTTTCTAGGGATTCTGCAAGCTGATGTTGTTGAAGGTAAAGAAGACCCTCCCTTTCTGGCCTAATCCGATTGCCCGTTCGAGGTGATACCCGTACACGCCCTCCCAACTCCTAGGTATAATAGCTAATAGCTCTTTTGTCAGCTCTTTCGTACCTAACTAGGTTGTTTGTGTATATGCCCAACTGTAGGTCACCTATGTGACCAATCCTCACCATTGGTTTCACAGCACTGAGTAAGCATACTAATGAAGACCAAGTTGGTTGATTTGACCTGTCCATTCGCTCTAGGTAATGTAATATGGGCTCGACTTCCTTTGAGCTATGAGAAATGAATAGGGCTTAACAGCGCCTTCTTATTTTTTTGTCTCTTGACCGGGATCTCCTAAGTATGGCTACAAAGAGAGCTATGGAGCCTAGCTGAAAGCTTGACAAGGCCTATCCGCGTTAGTGTATTCGGCCACCCAACCACTTGCGGAAAGAATGGGGCATTCAAAACCAGACAGAGATTCATTCTCCTAGGGTTGCTAGGAGGTAACCGCTCGTCTTGATGCTGGCAGTCAAGAAGGCAAAGAGTTGACTTCGACTTCTGAAGTGTAAGGTTTTTATTCCTTCGCCTATCTCGGATTCTGCTACTCATTGGTTAAATAGTTTACATTCGCTTGGGAATACCAAAGAGAATGCAGTCGAAACAACCACAAGTAGAGGAACGACCGACACAGCTGGCATGCCCCGCTTACTTCGATCCATCTATCTACACATCGTTCTACTACAGAACTGAGTTCATCATAGCTGCCAGCCTCGTTAAGGTTACCTAGCTACTTTACTCACTGCACTCGAAAAAGATAGCAAACCAATTATAGCGACAATCGGTCGGCTCCTACGGGTGTAGCCTCCCTCGCCTAGTATAGCTGCGCTTTCTTTTCTTCTTCTTGGTATAGTCTATCTACCCGTAGATAAGCCCCTTACCTTTTTTTTTGGAGTACAGGTCAGAGGCTTGTGTGGGTAGCTACACTAGCCCTGTCGGAAAAAAGAAAGAAGAGGCTGATGCACCTGCTCCTCCAGAATTTAGTCCGACATTTGAGGATCTTTCGACTATAATCTCAGTGGGAAGCCCCCAGACATATCTTACTTAATGCACGTAGAAGAGAATGACTTATTGGGATCGGTATGTAAGGCGATCTTTGAAGTTATTTCCGATATAATAAGTAGATTTCCGCTGATCCTACCAGATCCGGAACAAGTCTAATTACTGGATTTAGTAGCATTTGACGCGGATTCGGATTTTTTTAGCATCTTCTTGGATACCCTCCAAACAGTCTTGGGTTTTTGATTTCTTGTGTTTTCTAAAAATCCCCCTCGAGTGCCTTAGCCCTGTCCTAATAGGAGCAGCCAAGCAAGCCGTTTAAAGGCGAACAGCCCTTATAGCAATAGCAAACGACCTACTTATAGCCCTATACAACCCTTAGAAAAGCGCCCACGGGTAGTGAGACTTTCTATCTATTTTCACCCTCGGCTCTGGTTCAATCCTTTCATACCTCGAGTCAACTGTGCCTTTGAAGTCGAGTCGGAGTAAAAAGAAAGCGACTAAGCAACAAAGACAAGTGGTAGCATACTTTGTTTCCTCATAGGATTAGGAGAAAGAATCTGATCGAGCAACAAACCCCGGTTCAGCGGTTAGAGTTAGACTATAAGATTTTTATAGAATCGATTACTGATTGGAGACATCAACCGATAAGGAGACAACCTCTGATTAAGTGACCTCTTTTTAGATCAACCTTTCCCGGGAAAGAAGTTTAGATTCGTGGAATATCTCGTCTCCCCTTGTAGTCTGTTGGATGAATCTTCTTCTCCTATTGGCATTATAGTTATAGAACACTATCCGTGATAACTAACTATACTCTTTTATTTGGGGTCTACTCGCCCAAGCTTCGGAAACTTATCGAAGGTATCTAACCCCTCCGGCTAAGCGACACGAGTGGTTTCCTCTACTGATACTGATCCGGGGAAAGAGGTTTTCTCCTCTAAAGCAGCCTTAGCGTCGTGGAAGAATATTCATCTGGCCAAGCGCGCACTATGGGGCAAATGAATGTTGACTACTGTAAATTGAGGGAGCAGGTATAGTGTAAGGAAGCTACTGGGCTGTTGTGGAAGGGTAGGAGCCCCTTGTTCTTCTTCCTTTTTTTATGGGTCAAAGCAGGAAAGACTCAAAGGTTACAAGCTCTAGTTGAAGTAGTAATTCCTATCTAAAGCCTCTTTCCTCCCTGTGAGGGAGATTCTTCCTTGCTACTTCTTTCATATCAAAGGAAGGAAGGGATGCTTGGTCTCATTCGAGTACCACTGTCCAATCGGGGAGTAAAGTCTGTCTGCCCTTTCAAAGGGTGGTCGGATGTGAAGGAGTAAGGAGCCCTTGTTCGTTTTGAGTGGGTGCCCCGTTGTCTATGGGGAAGAAACGGATTAGAAGTAAGACTATGTATAGCTATGCATTCCTTGTTCTTTCTTGTCTGGTAGTTTAGGAGTTAATGCAAATAATAGAAGAAACAGACTAAACTCCGATGTCGGAATATCGTCTGCGTAGTTCTAATAGGTTATATTTCTTCCCGAAGGGGAATACCTTTTTTATCTATTTTAATCTTACAAGTTCCAACTTCTTAGGCAGTCTAGGAGTCTTAGTTCGCGGTTCATGGGAACCGTCTCAGTCTTTTGTGGACGTAGTTCAGAAGTAGCTCTACCGACATCCAGAGCTTCCACCAAGGCAAGCGAAATCCTCATCTATTGCTGCGGATTATCGAAGAGGCATAGAGTCCTTCGAAGAGAGACTGGTGCCTTATCCTACCTGGGTCTTGTTAAAGGCCAATCGCATTCAGCAATGACATCAAAATGTGCTAAAAACCCGTGATTTTATTCATCAACGGTAAAGTCATCCCATTACTGAACCGGCTAAAAGCCTCGAAAAACGGCCATTCAACAAAGATTTGATTTGACTGGAAAGACGTTAAACACGAACCGCCAATGCTGGAACCGCACCCCATAGCGAGCGGCACCGTTTGCCATTCATTCATGAACTGGCACTGGCTTTCATCTAGTTCCAACGATTCCTACTTACTCTTATTTCACACTTTCCAGGAAATTCCATAACCCAAAAAGGACACTAAATCAAGATCTATTCTAATTGAAGGGGGCAACGGCACCCGAAGCTCATTGGGCTTTCAGAGGCATAACAGGAAAGAGCGGACCAGCTAACCTAACTGCAAAGAAAGCAGTCGCAGCCGGGGATATCCTCTTTTTTGCTGGATGTAGTGTTTGCGCACCAACAGGAGTCGGTCCTTGGTTGTTTCAGTACATTCAGTTCCAAGTCAATTCAGTTCGCGTAGTTCGTAGCCATCGTTCGAGGAAAGAACCTGTATTACAAGGATTCATTAACTGTAAATCTGGCAATTCCTACCAGTCTGAAGCGTCAGAGCAGACCAACCCTAGCTCACTGCCGAAGACAGCAAACAGTCCGTGGCTGCGATCCTCATTCCTGATGCCCTTCTCTTTGGGAACATTATAAAAATCAAAATCTTTGACAACACCAAACGCTTGTCTAGGGGCTGGTTTTCCAGCTCGGTGCAACAGATCAACGCTAGAAAGGAAGGATGGAAAGTCGTGGAATTGATCGAAGTTAGCCAAGTTATCTTAGCCGTTACGTTAGGGTGACTCGAGAAAGCTTGAAAGGGAGTGCCGAGAGCCCTTAAGCTTCAAGCCGTGAAGGAGGAATCCGAGTTGCATCCTAAAATAAGGAAGATCGTTCATCAGCGCTTTCAGTAACTAAGAGTCAACCAGGTGCGTAATCAAGCTAATCTCATTCCTTAGGAGCTGGAGCAATAGGAGATGAAAGAGTTGACTTTACGTTGAATACAGGAAGACGTTTTCTTAGCATAGGTGGAATGAGGATATCTCAGCTTGGTCATGTGAAGATAGTCTTCCAATGATCGAGTCGTCCATCAACTGCGGTTCCCTTGAGTCTCTTGACTCTGGTTCTCCTGGAAGATTGGCTCAATCTACGGAATCAGGTGCTGGGAAAAGATGGATATTTGCCATTGGCAATTACGTCAATCAAAGGATGTTAAAACCTTTTCACGATTGGTTGATGAAGGTTTTAAGATCCATCCCGATGGATGGGACCTATAATCAGGTCCGCTCCTCTTCTTTAATGGTTGACCAGGAAAGATCGGTATGAATCCCTCGAATACGTAGCGCGCATATCGAAGGAAAAACGAGCTTCGAAGGCACGGTCTAGCTCATCCAGATAGACATTCAACAGCCGAGCGGCGAGAGCAGAGCCAGGGGCCAAACCAAGCCAGCTAGGGCAGTGGCTTGACCCGAGGAGCGAGCTTTAATTTAATTGGTAGCAAGCCACAGGTGGGAATGAATGCTGCTCGCCAAGTTAAAGGAAGAGCTGCTGGTACTAGTTCTACACCGGTATGCGATACCTTGTTACTTCCGTCACCGCCACCGAACCCGAAAGCGAAAGCGCCTGCATCCTCACCTGAAAGAGGAACACAAGCTAAGGCAGGTCAATCATAGATTCCCTGCTCTCGTCACTATGCCATGCCTTCCGGTTAGCAAGCCTTCCATCATTAATAGGAAAGCCTTCCCTTCTCGCCCAACGGCGTATTAGAGCTATGCGTGAGAAAATGAAAAAATCCCATTCCCTTTTAATTTAGTTTGTGAGGAAAGCCTCACAAACTAGACAAGATGCAACCGCAAGAGAGAGAAAGTAGAGCTTATGCCTAGGAAAAGCTGCTTTACAGTAGGCATGCTCTTTGCATGTCTGAGTTTGCCGGGTATGAACTCCTCCCTTCTACTTACATAATTCCTTCAAACATACTCTTTTTTTTCTCCTCATTCCTTAGCTTAGCTTCGTTTAGCCTTATGGTGTGGATCTGCTCTTATCTTATTGTAGAGGCTTTTCGATCCACGATTCCCTCTCCGTGTTCAAGGCCCGAAGGGGCAGGAAACATCGACATGGCCCAGAATGTGTTAAGCGCCTTCGGCACTCTGTCTTGTGTGCTCAGACAAACTAGACTTTGTCTTTCACACTCCATAGCTCTAAGACGAGGATGTGCCCGTGGACGGGCGAGCAATCAATGTCATCTTATACAGGAGCCGGAACGAACTGCTTGATGGAGCACTCAAGGGATAGACGTCTTATTCTTTCCTCCACTTTCTAAAAAGCCCTTTCTTTCCTTTGCTTCCTTCAAGCGGACGATGACTCTTTATCGGAAAGGGAGGCTTACACATTTAGCGGGTCCTTAATGATTGAAAGAAAAAGCAGGCTTTCTTTGAAAAAGGAGTACATTAATGCCAAGGGCACCCCAGCATCTCAAGTTCTTAGGCGAGGTCAGTCCAGTTACGGGTTACAGGTAAGCTCATGAATGCCTTAGCTAAACTTGACTTTATACCTATTGAAAACTTTCAAGTGAGTGAAGTTAGATGAGGAGCCGGATCCACATAGAGCTCACCCGGACTGAAAAAGTAGCATTTATTCTTCTTCTGCTAAGGATTAGACTATCCTTTATTAGAATAGTAATAATAGGTAGGTAGTCACTAGAGCGAAGCCATAGGAAGTTTAAAGTCTATCGGAAGAGGTCCCGCTTCAGATGTACTTTTTTTCTGGGGGTCATCCCGGTTTTTGAGGAACTGAGCAAATAAAAATAAAAGGGGCCACGAGAACTACATTCAAGGTCTGATACCACCAAAGCCTAGCTTTAAGCAGGGCACCCGGCTAGGTTATGTAGGCGCTCGCTGCTTATCTAAATGTGCTACGGGATCGGCTGGCTCGACTAATTTGTAGTCAAAGAAAATGACTATCTTTCCTTCTTCGTAGCGTCCGAGAGGGCTCATAAAATAGAATAGTAGAGGCGGTACCAAAGTGCTGTTTACAGCCGGGTTCTTACCGACCCTAGAACAGCGAAAACAGAGCTAATACCGATTATTGAGTTCCCGGCTCGTGGCTTTAAAGTGCAAGGTAAGCGAATAGGGGATTTTAAGTCCTTCGAATAGCCAAACCAAAGTCCTTTACCGAGGAGATTGATTTGATTTGAACAGCAGAAAAGCATTCTAACTTTTTAATGCTTTCTTCACTGGCCAAGCAGTAGAATATCAAAGTCTCTTCCCCCGGAAGGGTAAGAAGCAAGGCAGGAGCGGTATAAGAGAAAGAAGTCAGTGCTGCTTTTGCTGTTACAGAATCTGGTCTTAGCTTAGCTGCAATCCTTCCCGCTCTAGTTCGACTAGCTTTGACCTTGAACGTGGCAATCTAGCTGCCATAAAGAGGCCAAGGTATTCGCATTCGGAGGGAAGGAACCCGAGGGTAGGTGGTTTGCTCATAAGTCTGTCTTTCTTTAAATAAGCCGGAAGCAAGGGTAAGAATTCATTCCTCTTCGTCCGCTGAATCTGTTGCCGGAAGGGAGAGATTCCTCAAAGATGAAATTTGCAATTACCGATTCCGACTCTTGTCATACGGTTTCATGCTCGGGGACAACGAGTACTTCTTCACGTCACCCTTCAAGAAAGCGTAGAAAAGAAAGGTTAACCCCCTAAACCTCTTTGAAATAGAGTGACTATCTGCGCCAGTCAGTGCTTATTTATGGGATATTTTATTCTTTATGTTATGGTGGCTAGCAGAGCAGGGGAGGTAAGAAAGAGTATAGCCATTCGTTATATCCTTAGCTTTCCTTCCCATCTTCCAAACTTCCCTGAACCTGTGAAAAACCTATCTCATTCAACTCGTCACTGAATCAAATCCCGATTCGAAAGCAGATAGGTCCTTGGAAAGAAAGGGTCTTCCCTCGGCTCATTAGGAACGGATCTTAGCACCTTTTTCGCTCGCGGCTTAGAATCCTTATTGCGGCTTAGCGCCGGGGCTTCCTGGCATTGAAGGGTTACTTTATTCAGTGGACGACCAATCACTTGATGATGCGAGTGTCGCATCGAGGGCTTTCTCAGGGCTCCCTTTGCTACTCCTCCTCATCCTTATTCGTGGTCGTCGTTGGTCCTTCGGAACTGGTTCAGCGGACACGTGGAGTCGAACGTCTCTCTCCAATCCGGACTTGGAGGTTGGTAGCGTAGCATCTGGTTTTCCATGAGAAAGGGGGACAGAATGACTGCATAGGTTGATTAGATGAGTTCGCCCTTGTCCTCTTAAAAAGGTAGACGAGACCTAATGGCGTGAGAAGAAGCTGTTGTAGGAAGAACCGCTAGGAGGACCTCCGCTCCCTACTCAAGAAATTCCTGAGCTTGTTACTGCCCAATGACATCATAGTACCGGGTCGAAAGAAGAAATGTGGCTATAAACTGTTCTGAGGATTCAAACTCAGCCCTTGACCCTGTTTTTGCCCTGTCTGCTGCGCACCTTTGAAATGGGGTGGCATTTCGCTCCCCTGTCTCCGGACCCTACGGACCTAATGCAGTTGCTATGCTATCCGTTCTTACCTTGAATGAATGGGGCTGCCCCTATCTTTTTCATTCCCCTAACACGGCTGGGACAAAGCCAAATCGGACAGTTGCGTCAGAGAATCTAGTGGTTGGTGCATCTTTCGTTGAATTTGCTTTAGCAGTCCTGACTGAAACAAAGAAGTAAGAAGGCAAGTCATCGATCTTCAAATGCCCTTTCTTTCCTTTGCTTCCTTCAAGGATGGAAGAGATCAATCGAATGTGAGAACTCATCATCAAGAATAGGCTTTTCAAACACCTTTGACCTGATGTCTGTCTCTTGAAATCCCTATCATCTTACATGTTAAGGACAACAGTGGGGGATGAAGCCCCTTATCAGTCCATGTGAAGAGGAAGTGGAGGGGGCAGTCAAGGAAGGACACTCAATGTCCCGATACATTAGTGAAACTGCTTGGCCGAGCCGAGTGGGAAGAGAAGCGGGTTCAGAGCATTTTCAAAAGATGAAGAGAAAAGCCTCGGATATGACCTATAGGAAGGTTGCATGGGGTGCCTAAAACTATAACTTCCGATAGAGACACCCGTTTTGTGGGTCACTTTTTGAAGATCTTATGGAGGATCATGGGAACAACATTACACTTCTCTAGTGCCTACCACTTCCAAACCGATGGACAAAGCGAGGAATGAACTTGGAAACCTTTTTAGAAGCTTTTTAGGTGAACATCCAAGACTTTGGGACACGGTCCTACCACAAGCTGAGTTTGCATACAATAACTAAACCGCTCCACCGGAAAGTCCCCTTTTGAGGTAGTATATGGTGGAGCACCTCCTCTTATCTTATATCTTAGACCTACTCTCCATGCCTCACCCGACCTTGGCTGGCCTATGACCACTGATTGGGTGCAAGCGGTGCTCCTTCCTTTCTTCATCCTTGTTTTTCGGTCCCTCTCCTGGTGGTCAAGTTACTTCGTTCCTTAGGGGCGAATGGACAAAAGAGGGACTGGGAGGGAGTTCTTGAATGCCGAATCCCTGTATTGAACTCATACCCGTCGGTAGGCTTTCTTCCCGCTTAAGATAGACCCGATTCCAGTGTCTCGTAGAAAAGGAACTTCGCTGCTGGTTTGGAACCCTGAGCAGACTCCGGTGATATTGAATCAGCCAGAAGGTTCACTCCTCACCTTTGAAATGGAGCTTGAGCTGCTAATAAGTCAATACCCTCTGTTCTTATTTCACACAATCCAGGAACTTCCATAAATAAGGGAAGAAGTCTGTAGGAAGCTATCCGAAGATAGGACATTCTTTCATCTAAGGCAACCAAAGCCTTTAGCTACTCAACTACTTGAGCTCATTCGATACCAGACAAGCGCTCATTGGCTACCAGGGCGCTACCAGAACTACTCAGATCAGATCTTGGCTTCCTAACTCCTTTAATTAATAGGAGTGCGTATGAGAGAATCATGTTCCAGAGAACTATGAGGAAGCAGAACCTAGTAAGAAGAAGAGCTAGCAGCGGAGAAGATCCCAACAACGGCTATTTGAAGACCGCTTACTGTACCAGCGGTTGCTGATTCAATTGGCTTAGATTCAATGATTCAATAGCTGCCGAGTCGATAACCGGATTCTTCAATACGGATACAAAAGCTCACTCATTCCGGAATGGTCGAGTAGATTCATGAGAGGCAAGAGCAGGCTCATTCCTTTTGTCCCCATCTACGCCTGTGTGACCTTATTCACTCATCCCTAAGGCTTGAAAAGCACAGACGGAGGAATAAATTACTCAAAAGAAGGAAGAAGGGAAGCCCCTACTGAGGGTTCTGTTAAAGGCAGGGTTTAAGACATGCTCTTTATGGTCCGGCTGGAAGGCAAAGGCCCACTTTAGTAGAGGAAGTTTAAACTCGGCCGGGCTAAGATTCCTTACTTGAATCGGTTCCACACTTAACCCTGGAAAGGAGGGCTCGAACGACTCATCCCCAGTTTCCACAGATGGAGGGGCGAACTCCTCAACAAAACAAACAAAAAGGGGTGGCATCTACTTACTTTGGATACTCACTCGGGGCCTTTATTTAAAAGAAAAATACGGCAACGAGTTTGAGCGGATCATCCAGGTCTTCCTTCTTGGCCTTGGAAGTTCCAGGGTCTATCTTTATAGTAAGGCTGGACGTAAGATCCACTTCCCCTTGTGGAGTGAAGTGGGATGCTAAAGATACAACAGAAAAGTGAACCGTAGGATCTCGTCTTACCCCCTTAACCAGGAACTCAAGCTCAAGCAGTCTAAGCCAGGCAAGCAATGCAAAGCTAGACGAACCCAGACAGAGAAAGATCGGGCTTTGGAAGCGGGATGACATACGGACTATGCACAATTCCGTCACGTGCGGGTAGACCAGAACGTAGACCTGTCATTCCTTAACCGGGATGGTAAGGCCCTTGAAGCTGAATTGGATCAAAGGCTGCGCATCTCGCACCTTGCTACTTTTTGCCTGACTACTGATAGTGATGACCTACTGCACTCCCTGCTACCGACCTTCAAACAACTTGGAAATAAAATAATGTAGCCACTACTACTGCTGAGAAAGAGCTACTATTTAACACAAAATGCAAATGTTCTATGTTCTTATGGAAGCCTTTTTACCAATACTCATGAAGCCCATATTTAATGGGATATCAATGCACTTGATGTAGACCAGAAAGAAGAGGCTTTCCCGATTCTATGCACCAGCTACTCCATACATACTAGCTACTGGGAATTGCCTTATATAAGAATATATAAGCAAGTGTAACGAAGTCGGAAGATAGGGTCCTATCCTAGCCTCGAATAGCTCATAGTTCTTTGGACCCGTATAGAATTGAAAGCGGGAAGACTTGGGACTGAAGTAGAGGCGAAGGCGACTAATGTTTGAATAGAATTAGCAGCTTCACTGATTTCCGAAACTGACCTGCTTCAACCGCCTTCAATGGAAAGAATAAGGGAGAAGCTAATCCCAGTCGATTGAAAAGAAGTGGATTTGGAGACCTTTGATCGGCCAATAAAGAGCGCTAGGCGTTGGTCTTTTAGTTACCTCTTTCTCCTCCGCCTGGACAAGAGGATGGGACAATTGCTCTGACAGGCCTTTTGCCAGCGTAGTAGTTGACATTCTTGGTGGATCAATTCAAGATTCTTGGACCAGCCTTTCTTTTTCTCACCTCTGAGCGGGTATCAAGATCAAGCTCTTTTTAAACGAAAAATCTCAATACGAAAAAAAGTCCATTGTGCCAGTTCTTGAGCGAACTGTTGAACAAAGCTTCATTCATTGGTGCGAGAGTCTCGATAGGGCTTGGATCGGATTTCACTGACAGAAAGGGGATTCGCTACTCCCACTAGACGGAGGATCTTTCAACAGTTTCTAATACAATCTCAGAAGTAGGGCTAACACGTCCTGTACGTGCGCCTGTAAGTGAGCGAGGGACGGATATAGATATCGAAATATAAGAATTAAGAGAAGACGCGATTGTAGGCTAGGCTAACTTTTCTCCCTTCTTTTGGGGAATCAACCATGCTGCGAAACGGATTCGGCCAGTTACAGTCAAAGCAAGAAATTCCGGTGAGAATGAAAGTTCTAATCTGCTCTAATTCCTTAGCTAAACCCTTGTCTCCCTAACACGAAGAATCTCACATCAAGGGTTCGGCTCTTCCCCCGTTTTTCGAGACTTTGGAACGACATAAAGGGACTTACCGCGTAGTGGGGTTCTTGAAGGAAGGAAAAGCTCTCTCAAAGGTAGATGTCTTTTTTTCCACCTCAGCTGATACTGAAAGGTTGGTTGGGCTAATTACCCAGAACTTTTCTTCTTTGTTTCAGAAGCTGAACAAGACTTGGTGGATGAGACCAGACGAGATTCTTCCACAGCACAGAAAAAGGACTCTTACCCGCCCGTAGACCAGAAACTGAAAGACAAGGAATCAACCAATCGAGATGAATTGAATGCTTAGTTTTGACTTCTTCGATGGATTATTTATAATAAAAAAAGTACGTTAAGCCTTTTTTTATTCTTACTACGCTAATCCAAGTACTGGATCATATCTCTCTCCCTTTTAGCCAGCAGATAGATGGTTTGGAGTAAGCGCACTACAGAAGACTAAGATGCAAGCCGGAACTAGAACTAGAAAGCTCAAACAAGGAAAGCTTTGTTCTGCGCTAGGATCGCTTAAGCCGCATTGGAAAAAAAATTCCTTTCTGTTGCTTCTTTCCCGGCCAGTTTGAATTGGCTACGGGTCACGAACACTTTTAAGTCGATTTGGGCTCTTCATTGGTGGGTGATTTAAACCCTTTCCCCCCTCTATCTATCACGCCAGAGCGATATCCATTCAAAGCATAAGCAGGGGAATAGGTGATCGCACCTAAGGCCTTAACTAAAATAATATTGTATCCTGGGTTGGACCAACTCCCATATCTTATTAGCAAAAGAGGAAACCTGCACGAGCTCTTCTTCTAGCTTCTTAAGCTAAGACTCTTTCCTCCATCCCAGAATCTTCACCTAATCAAAAAAGCTTTTCTTCAACAGCCTAAGATCCCGCGTCGTGATTCTTTCAATTGAAAGTTTTTGTTTTTAACTACGATCCCTTCTTAGATTATTTATATTGATTCCAGAAACCCTGGGACAAGAACGATCAAGCTTCTTCTTCTTTGGTTGATGGACTCAGACGTCAAGCTGTGGATATTTGATCTGATTGATTTCATTTCGTTCAAAAGTTGTCTAGGGCATACGGTCTTCTCGAACAGGGTAGGACGGTGCCTAAGCCTTTTTCAACTAATCGAAGAGGGGGAGCCGCCCCCATAAACCACGTATTCCTCACTCACCTAAGTCCTTCCGAATAGAAATGAAATAGAAGAAAACGTTCGCTAACAAGAAAAACGTGGTCCAAACATTCTTACCTCGCCTCTAACATTCTCTTAGGCTTCTGCCTATACCATAAGCTTATCCCTTCGTTCTTGCTTCGCGACTCGGCTCTAAAACAGGAATCGCTTCAGTGGGTCCTGATCTTTTGTCGAGCCCTGCTTTGGTTTCTGGTTTTCTGGCATTACTTAATAAAGGGAGAGGGTTGTTAGAATGATTTCGTTCTCTACTGGGCGAGCTTTAGAGAAGACTCCAAGCTTGACCCCTCCCACACAGGGGTGACTGGCTAGGGATGGGAGGAAGAATAGTCACCACACAAACTCTATACTTTTAAATAGCGTAATAAAAAGAAGACAAAGGAATCGAAGTTCTCGAAGAAGCTGTTATAGCAACCTTTACCTGTTTGCTTCCTCCACCTATAGCAAGGGTACAAATCATCCTGTATGAAAGACTGAACCTACAAAAGCAAAGGACTGCTACAAAACCTTAAATCAAGATAGGGTCGGTGGTCTTTGAACCCCTGAACCCGAGTGAAAAGATTCAAAATTTCGTAAGGCAAATCTCTAGCTCCAATGAAAGATGGAACCACCTCCGCAACAACTTTTGAAATTGTTGCTACTCCGTCTTCTGCGCCAACCGTTTAAGACACTACACACTACGCATAAAAAATGCCGCAGTTTCGGATCTATGGTCCAGAGAACACGATGAAGTCCTTCTTATTGGACTGCCCCACCTTTCCTTTATAAATCTACCATATGAATGCCCAAAGCGAGGACTTCACTGCGCTACACGACTTTTATGATCTATGGGTCAATGAGTTCCCAGAGCAATGGGCAGATTCCCTCCGTCCGGTCAAGCAACTCAAACAAGAACAACTCATATGAATCCGCTCTCGTCTCCTGTCTCTCTTCTAACTCAAGAACTCAGAAACAAGGAAGGCATCTCCTTTAACTCAAACTCCATTCAAGATCCACTGAAGGGTCTGGTTTGAATTAGCATAAAGTGATGTCCGAAATCCCTGGTGTCGACTCTTTCCTGGAGTAGCTTTGTGCCTAGAAACCTCTTCTCTGACTAGAGTCCTGCCTATGGAGTCGAACTGGATGACTGGAGGAAGTTAAGATAGAAATATCCCTTTCCATATGAGTTAGCGGGGCACCTTCCGAAGATATGCGCACTACGGACGAGACGGCTTGACGGCTGTAAGTCGGATGGCGGGCCCTTGCCACCAAGCTTCCAAGAGAGGAGCTCGTAAAGGCTGGGACGGAGATACTGCTGCGATCGCTCTTTGGGATACGGTCTTGCCGAGGAGGGTAGGCCGGACGGAAGAGCATGCCTGCGAAGACGGTGGCTCCATACGGAATAGACAAAGATAGGTTTTAAAAGCACATTGAACCTAGCTTTCAAAGTTCATTTATAGAAATGATTAGTATAACTTCATGAGGAGTGGATGAAAGCGTCGTTGCGCTTGCTTGATGGGCTTAGCATCTGGTTGGATATTAAGCCTGTGGACGGCGATTTCAGGGTCTAGCCCAGGCATCTCAGCCTAACTCCAGGCAAATCAAAGTATTCCTTAAGGAGCTGGACGTATTGTTCAGCTTCCTCTGATGATAGGCTGGCACTTAGGAAGATTGGGCGAGGGTCACCTTCCGTTCCCAGGTCAACCTGTCGAACTTCATCATCTATGGGTGGCACTGGTTTCAGGTTCTCTCGAGGTTCTTAAGAGGGGTTTTTTCCCAAGTCATTCTTTCTTGCCATTCTTCTTCTCCTCACTACCACGCATCACGAGTTCGCTCAATCCCATGTAGAGATGAGCGAGCATAGCAGGACCAAGGTATCTTGCTAACTCGCGCCATCTACCAATCGAGCCGCAAGAATGTAAAAAGATCTTTGTATCTTCAAAGAGTGATTGCAGAACACGATCCGCGAGAGGAAACACATCATAAAGGCCCAATGCTCCTTTGCAAGACACATCAGGAAAAACTGTTCACAACTAACTGCTCTAGCAACGTTCTTTCCATCCATGCGACATCTCTTGCTTTGTTTGCTTTGCCTTGTTTTTGCAAAATTAATCTCTTACCGGCTTTACCAAAGAACTCTGTATTGGAGCACACCTGTTTGCTAAACAGGTGATTAGACTCAATAAAAGGTCTGGGTCAGGTCCGCTCCTCTTCTTTAATGGTTGACCAGGCACTGAAGGAGATGTTTCGATCATCAGTGTTCACCCTCCCTTCTCTTCTCGTTGTGGTATGGATATAAGGGAAGAGCCCGTGCTTGGAGGTAAAGGTCAAGGGCTCCTGTCATCCGTGTAATAGCAATCAAAGACCCACTCCAGATCGATGCCTCAAATTCTTCGTTTTAAAACCTGTTAAATCCTCTTTTTTTTGGGGTCATACCATTAGGGGATATCATTTTCCGTATACTGAGATTTACCTTTTTTGACATACCGTGGAATGAGAACACCGAGATCAATCGAGTAAGATAGTGTAATGGTAGTATGTGTAATTGGTCAGTCAGACGAGGAAGACCAAATCCAATAACCGACATCCGAAATGCGTGGGAAAAAATGGAGAGCTTGACTCAGCAAGAAAGACCATAGGGGGCGCTCGCTCCGGGATGCTTTTTAAAAACTATGTGAACGAGGTCGATCGATTTCTTGACCAGAAAGAGCAGAGACAGGTGCATTCATTCTTGCGTTCATCGATCTGTGCTTAGGTCTGACAGTAAGTAGGGCTCGTTAAGTGTCATAGGTAAAGTAGTCTTGCCGTGTCTTTGTCTCCTCGGTACCCCCTCCCTCTTGTATGAAGTGCGTTGCCATCGTCTCTTTCTCCTTTGCCAGGTTACGTGGCATGGATTCGTCGATTGACGAATCGGATCTTGGCTCGCTGTCCCGCAGACGAACCAGTCTAGAAGTAGAAAGGGAAGGCAATAGAAAAAAGGTCCCCCTTCCTCCCTCTGTTTGTCTTCTTCTCGCCGCTTTTCTCGTCCATCCTGCCCTGCGCCGCTTACAGATGCGCAGGTATCTAAGCATCTATTAGTGAAGGGGGTTGGGGCGCGAAGCGCAAACCGCTCTTCGATCTCCCGGTGAGTTGGACGGGAACGAGACACAGGGGGTTATCTATGGAGCATTTGAATTGCCCCTTTCTGTTGGAATAGTTGAAAGTCTTCTTCTTAGGGGATTTTCTTTTTTCTTATCAACATAGAGTTGGAACTTAGCCGTGTAAGTTGCGAGTGGACCAGTGTGAAGCTTTAGCTTCGTTGCCGGCCAGAGCTCCTAGCCGACAACCGGCTACCCCTTTCGAGCTCAGCTGACCCCTTCTTGATTCAGTTTTTTCCCTATTTGAGATAGATGAATCAATGGAACTTTGATCCCCGGTTCCTGCTTGGTCAATTCCTGGAAGGCCTCTATTAATGTAATGATTGAACAATCAAAGTACGTTTGCCGCGACTACGAGCTGCCAGTGCGCGTTTCTTTGGGTCGCTACGCTCGGGGTCGAGAACTGGTTCAAAAGTAGAAGGTGGTCCAAAACGAGCTAACGCGAGTTTTCGAACGACGCTTTTCCCGTTTTTGAACATCACTGAGATAGGCTTTTCCCCGAACCATTGACCCTTGTTCGGGAGGGAGAAGTTGATTCATTCAATGGAGCTTTATTTGTTTGATCTAATCTAGTAAGGGGGGTGTTAGAAATAAGCCACCGCCCGACGAAACAGCGGTTTACAACAGAGCGATCCGGGACATCGAGCGAAGAGCTCCAATGCGCGTATTCGGAGCTACGCGGATGCCGTAGTCGCAGAAGCCGGATCAACATCATGACAACGGCATGATGGAAACTGTTGGGCCAGCCACAATTGGTCTAATGTCTGGGTGCGTATGGCGGTACACTGAGAGCACCTTTCAAGTCGGCTGACAAAGAAAGAAGGGTTTCGTCGTCTTTTTCCCGCTTTCACCTTCGATTGCGAAGGGATTTGAGGCCGGTTTTCAATTCGCTTTTCTCTCTCCAGCGAGGTTTGAACTTCGCGTGGTGGGAAGGCCTTCGCGATTCGCATCCTCCCGTCCAGCAAAGAAAGTGAAGGGGAGCGGACAGCAAGTTGGAGGACGCTGCAGAACCGCGTGATTGATCCATCTGCGCTATTCCCTAATTGAAGCAAGTTGGAAAGCCTTCAGAGCCTCAGCCCCTACCATTATATTGAATAAAATGAAAGCTGACTAGCAATCGCTCGTTTTTCTTATTAGCATGGGATTGGATGTTAATAATGAAAGACAGAACATCTATTATAAGGCAATCCCCGGGGAATTCCTATCGATTTCCGATGGATAACAATCCATCTTTCTCGCTTTCGCTCTTTCTCCCAATCAATCGCGAGGGTTCCGGGCATGAGAACGCAAGTGCCGGAATCGAACAAAACGTCCGAGAACGAAAGAAAAAAAAATGCTCCGCGGGGAACTCGTTTCATGTCGGCGTATTCGTGCCGGTTAGACGTCGGCCATGAAATCCATCACTATACCGAACAGATCACGGGCATTCACATCTCGGTCAAACGGAACTATGCGCGATTCTATCGTGAATCGCTTTCAGCAAGGTATGGCATTTAGGGTCTGAACCCGGGGAGAAATCTTTCTTCGTAGATACAAGAATTCGTTGCTGATCTAAAAAAGATCTTATCCCGTGGGCGTTAGCGGACGTTTTTCATTCTTCACCCGGTCCTTAGTAGCGTTTCCAAAGTCAACCTAACCGGGGTTACCTTTGGCGCTAAAACAGGCCTATAGGTTCGCCTTTATAATAATAGTATATAATTAGATATAAGTATATATAATTAGCCAGATCGTCTGAAGCATGAACAGAATCACCTTTGTTCCGAAGGTTTTAATGAAAGCGTTTCCTTTTTTTTCTTTTTAAAGGCGGTCCTTTTCTTTCCCCCGACCGATGACTCGCTTGTTCAGTACTGCTAACTATTATAGGAGGATGCCGTCCCCTCGGGACTACCAGTAGTTTCGGTTGTTGAATCTCGTGCAAGTTAGGTTGTGGTTGTATTGGCTGCAAGCGGAACGTAGGCGCTTTAGGTGTGTGTTGACCATGCACTCTCGCGTCATGTAATGTCGTATGTATGATAGAGGTGGTGTGGTGATTGACCTCAATGCTAATGGTTATCCCCAAGGTTCAACGAATGAATGAAGCTATGATCGTACCCGGATAGAAATGATGGTCTTCCTCTGATGTCTCCAAGCCGGCCATAATAGAATAGATAGGCAAAGCAGCCAATAGCAGTCTGTTCTCGCCTATCGATAGATAGTAGGTTGCTTCCAAGCTCAAACCATTTGAAACTGAATTGCTACTGTATTCTTGTTATGGATAGAGTGGTATTCTCCGCCCCTGTCAAATAAAGTAGAGGGAGAGAACTGGAAGAGAGAA